CGGAGCGGGCGTACAGCTTCGTTACTTCAATTATATTTTGGAGTGGTTTCTCAAGTTGAAGGAATTTGCCAGCAGCTTCTGAAGGATCAAGCCCATCAATTTTCCATCAACAGGTGAAAGCAAAGAAAATATGTACACGAAGATAAACTTGATTTCTATCTAAATCCGTGTAAGCTACCAATTTTGCCAGAATCTACCCATAATAAAAAAACTTCGTAGAAATTTTGCATGGAAATGATAAAATATGATAAGTAGATATAGAATTAAGAAGGGATCTACTAAATATCGCCACTTACCTCTGTTTTACTCGCTTGTCTCTGTTTTACTCGTATGTTATTGGCTGGACAATTCTTGGAAATTGTGGTACGGCAGGGGCACATTGTTGACGTAACTACCGATACGGGGAAACCTCTGCATTCCCGCACACTCGCAGGACGCCGCGAAAAACAATTATGATATCTCCAAATTATTCGTTGATAGCTAAATTGTTTATCGAACGAATCACACTCCTTCATATACATCAGGAGTCCATTGATGGAACGGAACGAGAGAAAGTTTGAACGCCGTCCCGGCTATAACAGAAGCAGTGGCGGTATAAATTGCAACGAGATACTGACTAGATGGTAGTGCACCTGCTGTTTTATCAAGCTGAAGCTGTCCGCCAGAAATTCCATGCAACGGGGAAAGACCATATAGTAAAAAAGATGAGCTAGCTCCACCCATCAATAGAAATTTCGTAGTTGCTTCATTCGATCTTATATCCTTTTTAGTATGTCCAGACAAGAAACAAGAAGATAGGCTTGGTAACTCCAATGCCACATAAAGGGTGACCAAATCGTTTGCCCAGCAAGGAACCATTCCACCCGAACTTGCAGTTAGTAAAAAGAATAAGAATTCTGCCAAAGCCGTTTTTGAGCATCGTATGTAATCAACTGACGACAGAACGGATAGTAGCGAACAAATCAATAGAAAAAATCTAAATATATAGCTGAAGTTGCTGATCCGATAATTTACGGAAGCAACGGAAACCGGTTGGACCTGGATCCCCCATTGACATAGTGAAGCAATCGTGCCAATTGACATAGATACTAGTGAAATTCGGTAAAGCAAAGTTGTATTTCTCCCTTTGTTTGATAAATCGATTACAATAACTGTAATTAAACTGAGAATTAAAATACGTTCTGGCAAAGTTGACAGATTACCGAGTAAAAAGAGGAAATCTGGGAACGTAAAATTGGTGTAATTCATAATAAAAATCGGGATAATATTTGAGAATGGATAACCTTCCGTCACGTTTTTTCCCAAAAAGGAATTAGCAAATTAAGTACTCTCATATCTACGTGACCATGTAAACCGCAGCGGCGGAATATTCCTATTTATTTTCCTCTACCCAGTCGATTCGGTAATCAGCTTTATTAAATTGAGTTGGGGAGGGGAAGAGAAGCAAATATTAAACATATTTATCGGACTTGTATTTCTAGTGAAACAAATGTTAGTGAAACAGATCGAATTAGGTTTAAATGCCAAACCCTTCGATTCATTTCGGAAGAATTAAACTTGCTATACGCAAAGACCGCTTTTGGTAATTCCAGGTCAAATCTACGTCGTAGAAGACGTATCGTACTCCTATGTTTACCCGCTAACGTACTATCACGTGAAAGTCGTGGTATATATCTCAATCTACGCAATCCATCTCGATTTATTGAGGCGCTGTAATACAAGGAAAAATTATTCCAAATTTTTATGAATCTGTTCAAGATATCATCATCTGCTAACACAGCCCAGGCTAACTTACTAACTGGATATCCGTTACTATCGCAGAACTTCCCCTTCTCCAAAAGTTTAACTAGCTGCAAAATTGGAATCCTGGGGTAAGTTTTTTTCCCACTCGAAATGCTATTGCAAGAACCCAACATGGTTTCAATCTGGACGTCTTTTGATACTGACTGAATAGTTGACATGTAACCCAGGAATGAAACACAGCTGGTAGGTAACAAATTGCTACGTATTTGAATAAATTCAGTTGGATAATGAAAATGAAATTTAAAAGATGTTGAAATGTAACGAATCCATTTTTTTACAAAATAGTGGGTTCCATGAAAAACTATAATAGATTTGTTTTCATATCTTCCAAAGTGAATGCACAAGCTTCGGATGAGGCAGTGGCTGATGCCTATTGCATCTAATTCAGAATTATATTTGGAAACACATTTCTTCTTTCTAATCACGTTATTTCGATCGGCAGATGCAAAATATCTCGGTTGCAACTTACGCATCCGCGTCCATAAAATTGACAATATCGAATCAATTTCGTAAGTGTAAAAATTTTGAAGTAGCATTTCAATACTTCTCCGTTCTCTTTGTTTCCAAGACCGAAGTTGAATAAATTTTCCATACGAAGTTTTGTACGCGTGAATAACTATCCTTAATAGATGTGGAAATGGAACATCTTTAATTCGTCGACGAAACAGGCGAACTAGAGCTTCTAGATGAAGATTCTGTGACATCTCGATCTCTAAAACGTGGCTAGATTTTGGTAATCTATCTTCCAAAAATAAAAATATTGAATGAGTAGACTGTGAAATTTTTGAATTGTTATTTGTTTCAGCGGCTAGCTGACGTAAAAGAGGTATTCCCGAAATTAGACATGTTGTTTGTAGGAGTAGGTGGAGATACAAATTCATATTAAGCCGACTGCTTCATCTTCAAACAAATTCTGAATGGAAAATCTCTGAATAATCTTGGTGACGCACACTATCAATTAGACGCTTTGTTGATATTGCACTACAAGCCCCGAAGATTAAATCTATACTTTGTCTATCTAAACAAGACTTACAAGCGATTGAATAAAAATTATCTCTAAATAAAAGAAGAAATAGATATAAGAAACAGTCTCGATTAATGCTAAGCCCTCCGATTCTCTGTGACACATCAAATTTAGGAGGGGATCCAGAAGTTATTTTCGTCACAGTAACTCCTAAACATTATTATATTTCATAGTGAATTTTCTCCAAAGGATTCAATATATTAAATTAGTAGCTAAATTTTAATTATATGGGGGAGATGGAGATGAAACTGCAATTATTTAACCGTTGCATTAACGAATGAAGAATCATGCATTTCATTGGGCAACGTGAAACTCGGAGGTAGTAAATATTTACTAATGTAGTAAATACTTACTAATTTGGTTTCTGCAAAGGAAGCATCCACACAAATGAAATATTTATTGATTTGATCCTCGGTGATGTGCCGAGCTGCAACCATCCGTTGAAAAATCGTAGCGAGTTATACTAAATTTTCAACCTGGTGGAGGAACCGTCGGTCAACCCCCAACCCCAAATTGAGTTGGGCGGAGGAACTCGGTAGTAATGACGTCGTCGGCTCAAGCTACTCCCGCCCCCTCCCCCAGCTTTTCATCACGCCCAGAAAGATATGTCCAATATCACTTCTTTCGAAAGAGGTTTTGACAGAAAACCAGTAGTCCCTCCGAAATATTCTACTTCTTAAGGGGATGCCAAATACGGCATAGATGTAGAGTATAAGTAAAAGGGAGGGGTAATACAGAAGCACCTGGAAAGATCTGTAAACTGGGCCCATTATATTCTCCTAAAATTCAATTTTTAATTAGAGGCTAATTCCAATTTGTTCGGGCACCTTCGCCCGTTTCAAAATATCACGAACGGTTGCTGTTGATTGAGCCCCTCGCTTAAGTGGAGCAACAATGGCAAATAGGTCCAATTGGGTTTGTTCTTTCCGGGGGTTGTAGAAACCAACCTCTTCAATGGCTTCACCTTCCCTCCGAGACTGGGTATCAATTGCAATTATTTGGTAAGTAACTTATCAGGATAGGTGGACGGAACGACCCCCCCCCACAAAACCGTATATGAAACGTTGAATTCGTGCGGCTTAGAGCACAACTTCAGTTGAATAGGTAACGACTCTATCCAATTGCAGAGAGATACCTTTAACTCATATGTGTATAACGCGGATATTCTCTGATTTATTGAGTTATCTCCTCACGAATTATCTTTTTGTGAAAGACGATACTATACTATAAGGTAAATAAGTAAGATAAGTGAGGAGACAAACCTACCCCCTACCCCTTCTTCTTCTATTTACCTGCTAATGAATTCAATTGGATATCGAAATCTCCTCGTTCTTAGATCGGTTTCGCCAATCCTTAGGTTTAGGTCTAACCCCAAGGCTTCTCCAAATTGAGAGTCGGTAGCAACAGAACCCATCTTAGTTGACCCCCAAAAGAAAAGAGAAATTTCTCAATTAAGTTTTTTATATACCTGTTATAAATTATAGGTAAAGTGAGACTCAGTCGAGGTAAGGTTGTTAAATCATCTAAACCCAGTAATACTAAGCCAACCCTACCAAAATTCAGTTTTAAGTCCCCGGTAAGGACATACAGGGTAACGGACTAGTGAGGCTTAACCGCGCTACTTATCGTAAATAACCATAGATATAGCTTCCCTCCCAAAAATAGAAATAGATTCAATTAGATAGATATTATTCAAGTTTCATTGGCTAATTGTTTTTAACAAAATGTCGAATCGGGAACGTTCTACCCAAGGGGTAGAACCGGCGGATACCAGACTCCGCAGAAACGATATCGATGTTCGAGTCGCACGTTGCTTCTTACCATGTCGCTTGAAGCGAGGTTTTACCGTAATATCTAAAAACCGAGAATTAATTTCCTATTAAATACTTATTACCCCGGTATCTTCGATTAATCCTTCTGGTACAAAGTGATACAAAGTGAAGTTAAGCAGACTAGAACTTACCCCAAACGATTATCTGTACAGTTTATCAAATTAAGGACTTGATTTTTCCTTAGCCGCATACGTTACATCAATTGTAATTTCTGAAATATCGTTTTGCTTTGCAAAGACTTCGGTATTTTTCTTGGTTCTCCCCCTTACGAAACCAGGAATTCTATTTGGTTCCGACTCAGCTTCGGGAGTCCAATTAATGTTTTTAATATCTGTTGATAGAGACTTGGTGCTTACCTCTTTGGTGTCGTGCCCCCCAAAAACATCCGATAAATGATCTTCCATACCCAGATTAAATGAGTTATAGATTAGATCGGCTATTTGATTGGTTCCTTCGTAACCCAAAAAGGGTCGATATCCGAGAGGGGAGTTCTGAATATGAACTGGTGAAGAAATAACCCCGCACGGAATATCAATACGTTTGCCAATATGACGCTCCATTTGAGTTCCAAATATAGCGGAGGGTTCAATACGGGCTATCGTATCTCCGACTTCGGTGTGATCTTCCGTAACTATTACTTTATCACATAAACCCTGAACTTGCTCGTTGAACCGTTCTGCGTCATGCTTGCAATACGTGCCTGAGCAACTGACACGAATTCCCATTTCTTTAACGAGTATTTTAGTAACTGAGGCTGCATGAGTTGCATCACCGAAAATTACTGCTTCTTTTCCAGCTAAATTTTGACAATCAATAGACTTTGAAAACCAAGCTGCTTGAGAAACAAATTTAGTTTGATTGTCAATATATAATTTATAGTTAAGTCTTTTATCTGACAGTGCGAAAGCCCACACATTCACAAGCTTCCCAATCTGTTCGATAAAATCGGCTGTGTTTGAAATTCCCATGGGAGTTATAGATATGTAAGGCATCCCATACTCTTTTTCCGGAAAAGTTGCTGTCATCAAACCTACTTCGCGATAGGGAACTATATTAAACCAAGCTCTTGGCAAATCCTTCAAATATTTGAGATACCCCCCCTCTGGGATTACCTGATTGACTGAAATTCCCGATTCTCCAGGTAGACGTTTCAATTCGCGACAGTCATGTTGATTGTGGAAGCCTGAGGTAGAAATTCCTATAATATTTGCTGAAGGTGCAATTGTTACGGATCGGTTCAAGGTACTTCGTTTACGAGCCCTATCCAAATGAAATCGAATTATTTGTTCCAAGGTTCTATCCGCCGCTTGAAGCTCATTGACTCAGTGATAATTAACATCCGCGGGAATTACATCAGACTCGGAAGACAAAGAAGCTCGATCTACGAAATTTTGTAGATCCTCCTGTGAAATGCTAGAGGTACACGTAGGTGTCAAAACAATTAGATCGGGGTGTTATTCCTCATCTTTTCGGCTTATATTATTTATAACCTTTTCCTGAGACCCGCGTGCTAATACGTGGCGGTCCGCTACACTAGCAGTTACTGGGGTGAAATCCCTTTCCCTCTCCGACGTGGAACGCATTACGTTGAAGTAGTCATCTCCCAAAGGGGCATGCATTATAGCATGTACGTTCCTAAAAGAACTGGCTACTCGTAAAGTACCTATGTGGGCGGGTCCGGCATACATCCAATAAGCTAATTTCATAATTTAAATTTGGTATCATTTTGTTGCTTCGCGTCATAAGGGGATCTATTGCTATATGTGGCTTATCATCATAATATAAGCTGGGAGATCCATCGGGGGAAACTATTATATCGAGTATATTGAGGGGGGGCGTAGATAGCAAATCGAAGCTAGAAATAAGATTTCTAAGTTCTTCAATTTCTATTTCTAGTCCACGAAAATGCGGTAGATTTTTTATTCCTAAAAAAAATCTGGGACGGAAGGATTCGAACCTCCGAGTGACGGGACCAAAACCCGCTGCCTTACCGCTTGGCCACGCCCCACAAATGGTCAGTATGGTGACTATCTCACACTTCGGGTTTCCTGTCAACCGGCTCTCCTTAGTTATTTGCCCGGTACAGAAGAACAGCAACGAAAAAAAATTGGAGTAGTTTCAAACTACTAGTACTTCATAGAATTAGCTAAAGGAGAATACTTCAGCGGAAATCCATTTAGATGTCATTTTGGTCCGGTAAGGTTTCGAGTTTGGTAAATCTTCATCATTCGAATGCATTCTAATTATTTGAATGGAAGGACATATTATAATATATATCCGACGGGTCAACCAATTGAAAGATGATGTGCAACCATGCTCCGTCGGAGAAAAATTACTTGTTACATCACTGGAGAATGAAGATGATAGTTTTGTGTGACACCTATCTGGAAAATTTTATTCACCTCAATGGCGCCTCTTTTGCCAAATTACCCGAAGCTTATGCAATCTTCGATCCAATTGTGGATGTAATGCCGGTAATACCAGTGTTTTTCCTCCTTCTAGCCTTTGTTTGGCAAGCCGCAGTTAGCTTTCGATAATAAGTGCTAGGGGGTTGCTTAATTCTGGAATGCCTAGCTTCTTACCTTACTAGGTGAAGGGAAAAGGGGAGGAGGGGGGGGCGCTGCAATTCAGGCGAAAAATTAATTATGGTAAGTAGCAACTATCTTATCTGGTTCTGACATGTACAGGCGAAGGTGTCAGCATCGACGTATTCACTTCTACATAGAAAAATAGGATTGAATCCCCACAGTTTACCTGAGGTTGACAAAAATGAATTCTTCAATTAGTTGGATGTTTATAACATTTCTCTCTCCACCTATTGAAATAATAAGAAGAAAACGAAATACTGGATAAAATAAACGGAATTCATTGGGTGAAGTAGCGTCTCACGAAAGCCGGGTTTTCTCTTCCAATTGGGAAAGAAAGTCATATCCGTATGTCCATATAGATATAACAAACATAAATGGTAGATGTAAATTAGGTATTTCAAACGAAATTGTTTCGTCTTCTTCTATCCCCAGTTTTGGAAAACATGGAGATGTTATCATGCTTACCCTCAAACTATTTGTCTATGCAGTAGTTATCTTCTTCGTTTCTCTTTTCGTTTTCGGATTTTTATCAAATGATCCTGGACGAAACCCCGGACGTAGGGATTAAATATAAGTCAATGCCCTAGTGATCCCGCTGAGATCAGTTTCTCAATCCACCTGTTTAATTTCTTCAAAAATAAAGGAGAGAGAGGGATTCGAACCCTCGGTACATATGAGTTGTACGACGGATTAGCAGTCCGACGCCTTAAACCCCTCGGCCATCTCTCCAAGCAACTGAGGATGTATCTCTCCCCAATTTTAACACGAAGTCAGATTGTAAGTCTATACCTGCAATCTACGATACAACTTGTGGAAGGGACGACCTCGCTCGCGTATCACTTGCCAGAATCAAATTTGGAACTACTTCCGAATAAAAGTCTTCCTTTTTTCCGTTTCTTTTGTTGGTCCCCTCCTACTTCCTTTTCCATATAAAAAAAACGAATTCGTAACTAAATTTATTGGGTACAAATCAAAAATCTTGTCCGAAAAGGATTCGATATTTTCCGGCCTAGCCAAAATGAATTTGCTTCCGCAACCTAAACTGAAGCCCGATACGGTGCAATAGCCAATCTTGCATCTAAAAAGCTTGCCGCGGAAGCACCAGTAAGTAGCGAAGTAATTTCACTTTATCAAATTGATGTCACCCATTTCTCCCACCTCCCACCGTTTTTTTCGTATAAGTGAAAAAGAAAAATTAAATAAACATATCTGTTTAATTTTTTAAAAAAAAAAATTTCTTAGTATCAATATATATATATTTATGAGAAACGATAGAAGGAGGGATAATGAATCTAGAGATAATTGCGCAACTTGCTATCTTGGCGTTGGTAGTTGCATCGGGACCATTAGTAATTGCACTATTGGCAGCTCGAAAGGGTAATCTTTGAATGTAGGCAACGCAACCACGAAATGAATATCAATTTCATATATATATACAAAATATATACAAAATATATACAAAATATATACAAAATATATACAGAAACGAGGAGTGGGTGGGGGGCTCCTCCTACAACCAAACGTAAACACGGTTAGAACGCCTCACCAATGTACAAATAGCTGGTATAATAAAATTGTGCCGTGGCGGGTATAGTTTAGTGGTAAAAGTGTGACTCGTCTTATATTGATTTCATTTAGTTAAGGGATCATTCAAATTGAATCTCAGCTAAAGCAAAAAGCTTCATTTTTACAAAAGTACATCTATTTTTCCTTACTAGTTAGTAGTATGGAAAAGGTGCGCCATTCCCGTTACTCCCGTACTTCGGAAGTCGTACTGGTTAATGACGAAGCAGAATTATTTTGGTATGCAAGAAACTTGGGAAGATTCCGAAAAAGAGGAATAGGTGGGAATCTATGGGTAGACATCTAAAATATTTGCCTCATCGTCACTGAACCTTGGGGGGAAAAATCCAAGCTCAGAAGTTACAGGTAGATTAATCTTGGTTTATCAGGATTATCAAGTCAAGCACTCTTTTATTTTTTGGTTAGGCAGTACTAGTTGCTTCCGACTCGGTGAGAAATATTTCCCTAAGGATTGTTGGAAGTAGAAATAAAGAACGAAGTAAGTGGAATAAAAATTAGTGAAACTAATTCTTCTTCTCAAAGGATCATCTAAGAAGTATATCCATGCTATACGACCAAAACGTAAGCAAGACTGACATAGATTTTATGGAAGCCATTTACTCAAATTGGGGCGGCTCTGTCCTCCTCGAACGGGAAAAGAAAAAGGAAGCCCCCATATATTCCGATGTGGAAGAAGTCTTGATCCCCGTAGAAGTAATTTTGATATATACTCCCTTCATTTGAAACAAGGGAGACAGTCCACCCATTTTTTGACTGTTCCATTTAACTAAATATATGCAGACGGATTCTCCGCCAGTTTTGCACTATCTAGGCTTCTTCGATTTCCATAAGGGAGCCGAATGGGCGGAAACTTCCATGTTCGGTTCTGAATTAGCGACGTCATAACCATTTGTTGTCGTCGACTATAACCTTTAGCCTTCCAAGCTACTGATGCGGGTTCGATTCCCGCTACCCGCTGGTGATGCCGAGAATCCTGGAGCCCTAGTCAAGTTAACCCCTTCATCCGTGGATTGGGTCGTGAACAAACTGAAGTTCTTGTTTGTTCACGATTTGGTAGCTAATCTGTAGGCGTATTCTTGGTAAACCAAGAAGAGGGAGGAACAAACGTCCATCGTCTAATGGATAGGACAGAGGTCTTCTAAACCTTAAGTATAGGTTCAAATCCTATTGGACGTAATTCTGTGTTTGAAGTGATTCTATCGTCGTAGATGAGTAGATGAAGTGAAAACGGTCGGGCGGTGAAGGTGAAGCCCAGGGGGTTACCCTACTTCCTTCCCCAGGTGGAATCTGCAACCGTATTACTTACTTCTCTTGCAGTATAAAAATTTCCGTTGATTCCTTAATTGCCTCTTTCAAAAGTGTTTCTGCTTGTTCCGTAAATACTTTTGTAGAACGAGTAATTTCACCAAATTGAGGTTTGTTGGTTATTACGTACTCACGTAACTGAACCAAGAATCGTTTGACTTGTTCGACTTCTGGTATATCCAAATATCCGTTGACTCCGGTGTAGATAGTGGCTACCTGTTCCTCTACCGATAATGGGGCTGACTGGGACTGCTTAAGCAACTCACGCAATCGCTGGCCCCTAGCTAACTGATTCTGAGTAGTCTTGTCAAGATCAGAGGCGAATTGTGCAAAAGCTTCCAATTCTGCGAATTGTGCTAATTCCAATTTCAATTTGCCCGCCACTTGTTTCATAGCTTTTGTCTGAGCTGCAGAGCCCACTCTAGATACGGAAATACCCACATTTATTGCTGGTCGAATCCCAGCGTTAAATAGATCTGCTGATAGAAATATTTATCCATCGGTAATAGAAATAACATTAGTAGGAATATAAGCTGAGACATCTCCCGCTTGTGTCTCAACGATAGGTAAAGCTGTCATGCTACCTTCTCCTAATTGGAGACTTAACTTAGCTGCTCTCTCCAAGAGACGGGAATGCAGGTAGAAAACATCTCCCGGATATGCTTCTCGCCCAGGTGGTCTCCTTAATGGCAAAGACATTTGTCGATAAGCTTGGGCTTGTTTGGAAAGATCGTCATGAATAATCAAGGTATGCTGTTTGCGATACATGAAGTATTCGGCTGAAGCTGCTCCCGTATAAGGGGCAAGATATTGCAGGGTGGCTGGGGAATTAGCGGTTTCCGATACTACGATCGTATATTCCATGGCGCCGCGATCTTGGAAAGTGTCTACTACTTGAGCCACAGAAGAAGCTTTTTGACCAATGGCTACGTAGACACATATAACATTTTGACCTTTCTGGTTCAAAATTGTATCTGTAGCTACTGCTGTTTTACCAGTCTGCCTATCGCCAATAATCAACTCCCGTTGACCGCGACCGATGGGAATCATGGAGTCAATAGCAATAAGACCTGTTTGTAAAGGTTCGTATACAGAGCGTCTCAAGATAATCCCTGGAGCGGGGGATTCGATCGATCTAAACTCGGAAGCTGGGATTTGACCTTTCCCGTCAATAGGTTGGGCCAAAGCATTTACGACACGACCCAGGAATGAGTCACTAACTGGTATTTGGGCAATCTTTCCCGTCGCTCTTACAGAGCTTCCCTCTTGTATGGTCAAACCATCACCCATTGGTACGGCCCCAACATTATCAGATTCCAGATTCGGAGCAATCCCTGCTGTACCATCCTCAAATTCCACCGATTCGCCAGCCATTACTTCGTTGAGTCCATGAATACGGGCGATCCCATCTCCGACTTAAGGTACGGTACCAATGTTAACAACTTTCACTTCTGGAACATACCCTTCAATTTGCTTGCGAATAATGCTGCTAATTTCGTCAGGTCGAATGTTTATTACCATTTCTGCCAAAAAATATTACTGGAAGAGGGAGAAGTAAAAATAAAACCCGTTTTACAATGAGATGATAAGATGGAAACTAGTAGTGAAATTGGAACTAGTGAGATTTGCTGTCCATGGCTCTGAACAAACCGATGTGATAATCAATCATTCGCAGGTGCAGTTGATTATCCAGACGACTATTTAGGCTTTCTAGAGCCCTTTCGGACGCTAGTCGAGAAACTTGCTGCCGAACCTGCTCAATAGCGCGTTGCTTCTCGAAACGAATCGCGTAATTTTTACTATCCTCCAATCCCTTTAAATCTTCGTCAGCTGCATCAACGAGATCCCGCTGTTCCCTGTCCATCTGCGTAAGTCCATTGATTCGGATCTCATCGGCTTTAACTTTTGCTTGCTGCAAGCGAATACGAGCCTTCTGAAGTTTATTAGAAGCTTCTCTGTGACGCTCCTCCGCATCTCGGATTGTATTCAAAATTGCTCTTTCACGATTTTCTAGAAAATTGATCAATGAAGGTGGATTACAGATCTTCGATTCTCGGAGACTAGTGATCTCTTCCCAAACCGAACATGGATGTTTCGATCCATTCGGCTTTCCTGCCCGTTTTTACCGATAAATCGATAGAATCCAACAGACGTTGTTTTCGCATGCGGGCTCGCCTCCCGTTTCTTTCCTATTGACTAAAAAGATTCATCCCGAATATGCTTAGATGGAATAATCAATATTTGAATAAGAAAAAAATTTGAGGACTCTCCCAGATAATTGTTAATTATTTGAGGGCCGCTTTTTCCAAGTAGTATTCATCTTGTATGGGTTGTCTATTCAGCAAATTGAAGAAGATTGGGCTAAATCAACTCCGATATTTATCTATCTATATATCTACCTATAAAAGTATTAGGTATCTATTTCGAGAAGTGGTACAAATCGAAGTATTCCTGATATGGGCGTCATATACCGAATGTGGTGAATAATGCGTTTCCAGTCGCGATTTGGCTTACGCGGTAGGGGGAAGAGAACCCCAGTTTTGCTAAGACTTTAAGCGATTTGGCTTTAACCATATTGACGACAGTCCCGGGAATCGGTTAACAGAAGTGAAAGTTTCGTCGATTACACGGAATGCTCCGGTTCTTGCATAACATTTATTTACAGGGAATTCGTCGGGGTTTTGCACTTTTGCTTCGGGTGCAACTGAGGGAAACAGTTATCCCACTCGGATATACGACTCGCACACACCCCCCTTCCATAGTAAAACAATATACCTAGTACTAAAATTAAGTTAATTAAGTTTATCTCTAAAATATTGGTATTTAAGCCAATACTTGTGGCAAGAGTCCAATCACTTGAGGGAGCAGCAATCTCACTTACACTTCTCATAATCCTTTCCCTCCTGGAAGATTTTGCAAGATTTAGACAACCTCTGGTCCAGCCTGGGAGGAAATGACAAACTCCGAATTCCGAGGAATCAAAAGAGAACCGCGATGGAGACAATATCTTCTTAAATCACTAATTACGTAAACTTATATTGGCTTAGCCTATTTGCAAAAACTTCCTAGAAAGGGGGAATAACAAACAGACGCTGCAAGAACTCCGTCGGATAGATGGAGCAGCAACTTTCTTGCAGGCCCCCCCCAAAAAATTAGTGGCTTACCGCTGATTCAGAAATAGTTTGGGGAAGGGAAGGGAGGAAGTGCACCAAACTACTTCCTATTTTAAACAAGTTAAACAAATGGATTCGCAAATAACGGAGCTAAAGCTACAACTAATCCATAAATTGTCAAAGCTTCCATGAAAGCCAAACTCAGTAATAAAGTACCTCGTATCTTGCCTTCTGCTTCTGGCTGTCTCGCAATACCCTCGACTGCCTGACCTGCAGCAGTGCCCTGGCCGACACCGGGGCCGATTGAGGCGAGGCCTACAGCTAACCCAGCAGCAATAACAGAAGCAGCAGAAATCGATGGGTTCGTATTAGTCTCCTCCTAATTTATTTACGTTAATCAATATTGTTTCATTGGGTGCTAACTAGACTCGTCGCAACGGAGACTTCCTAGTAAACGTTAATCGAGAAATAAATTCTACATGAATCTGGTCAAAACTACTAATGTGACGGAACATGCCATATACTTGATGTCGAATTCGGAGAAATAATGAAGTACGAGAAAGACGCATCTATTTCCTACGTCGACCAGTGCGATTTCCTGCCTAACGACTTCCCGCCTAACATAATAAAACTGGGTCGAAAAAATTTGAGTATTTGGTAATACTAACTATTATCTACCGAAACAAGCCCATTCTAGTTTCAATGCAAGTAAGATCTAATCAATTCATTCAATATGCTGTGACGTAAGTGTAACTGAGATCTAAACCGGTTCAAGCGAAAAACGAAAAACGAGATAAATTGCTTTCCAACTATTTTGTATATACTTTATAAAAAAAAATTGAGCTTTGGCAATGGTTCTTTTTTTTCCCTATTTGAAATCTTAAGTGGTTGTGGCTCAATTTAAATTTGTAGGGCCATGTGGGAATTATTAATCCCTCCCCCCTCCCGCCCCTCTTTCTTATCGCTACTCGGAGTGGAGGAGGAGGCAACACGGGTATGTCCCGTACTGCTATAGCATGATACCACGGAAACGGTTTTTTCACACTGCGGCGACCCAATGAATGGTTCCCGAAGAAATTATTTTATGGTTACCATAGTCTTTTGCAACGACTCATTCCAACTGAATTAGTGGTGGCCCTCCGTGGATTCCCCGATATAAGCTGCAGCTAAGGTGGCAAAAATCAAAGCTTGTATGGCACTTGTGAGTAATCCTAGAGGCGTCATCGGTACAGGAACAATTGGAGGTACTAGAGAGACGGGAACAGCTACTACCAACTCGTCAGCCGAAATATTTCCAAACAGTCGGAAGCTAAGCGATAAGGGTTTGGTAAAATCTTCCGAAGTGTTAATAGGTAGTAGTACCGGAGTTGGCTGGATATACTTGCCGAAATAACTAAAACCTCTCTTGTGTAAACCCGCGTAAGAATGTGCTACCGATGTAAGCAAGGCTAACGCAACAGTAGTGTTGATATCATTGGTAGGTGCAGCCAACTCTCCATGGGGTAACTGAACGATTCGCCAAGGAAACGAAGCACCAGACCAGTTGGAAACAAAAATGAATGGAAACATCGTTCCAATAAATGGAACCCGGGGACGATATTCCTCTTCCCCCATCTGGGTCCTAGTTAAATCCCTAATAAATTCGAGAACATACTCGATGAAATTCTGGCTGCCAGTCGGTATGGTTTGCAGATTCCTGGTACCTACAATAGGTAAAGCCAACAACAAGGCGATAACGACCCAGGAAGTTACAAGAACCTGTGCGTGAACTTGGAAGTCTCCTATTTGCCAATAAGAGTGTTAGCCTACTTCTACACTCGATACTTGATACAGATCATCCATCTCATAAATTCCCAGTTGCTCGATGTGCGTAATACCCCCCTCTCAATGGAGAAATTTATCTGAAATAGTTAAAGTAATCACTACAAATTATCATTATTCCTTCTTCTATAAAGAAAAAGGCGAATTAGTTTATGATGAAATTAGGCAATATCCCCAATTGCGATGTAAATTTTTTACCATTACAAGCTGTCGAGGCAGTTCCGAGCCTTGCCGTCTGTTAATTTACTTCGTAGAACTTCGAGTTTGAACGACCTTCACGAATAGCTAATGTTGGTTTGTCCAATATCCATCGGATTGGGGGTCGCGCGTCGTCATTACCGGGGATTGGGATATCTACAAGATCCGGATCACAATCTGTATCGACAACACAAATTGTGGGAATACCTAAAGTAATACATTCTTTAGGAGCAATAGATTATTCATGTTGATCAGTAATTATCACAATATCGGGTAAATCTGACATATATTGAATGCCGCCTAGACACTTTTTCGATTTAAATAGTTATCCCCTCAAAATCGCCGCCTCTTGTTTCGGAAGTCAGTCGAACCCCCCCGTATCTTCTCCGTTTTGTAAGTATTGAAACCTACGAAGACGCATTTCTGTGGTGAACCAATTTGTTAACGTACCGCCTAACCATTTTTCATTAACATAGTGACATTGAGATCTTGTCGCAGCTGATGCTATCAAATCAGCTACCTGATGTTTCGTACCAATCGTTGGGAATTCCTTTCCCTCCGCTGCTGCATCAAATACCAGATCACAGGCTTCAGATAAAAGACGAGCAGTCTGAGTTAGATCGAGAATATGGACACCCTTCCGTTCTGTAAATATATAAGGTGACATCCTGGGATTCCATTTCTGGGTTTGGTGACCGAAGTGAATTCCTGCTGCCATCATTCCTTCCAAATTGATATTCCGATTTTTCTGTTGCATCTTCCCCTCAGGTATGAAAAGCTGTAAATTCGTTTCATTTTAACTAAATTTGATAAATTATTACAATCTGATAATCAATTTTACCAGTTGAAACGCGCAGAAACATCATTTAGTATCGGGGAATTCCCTACCTCGCTTCAAGATTAATATGAGGGAAGGATCGACTCAATCCCGTATGGATGAATAAATTGGGGTCGATAGTTTGCTTCTCTTGGTAACCACATAAGTCATATTTTGCTTCCCAAGCCGGGTTCTTGCTACTCCCAATTATTGCAAAATGAAATCCTTTTCGTTTATTCACTTCTAGTTGGCAAACGATTTCTGGACTACCTGTTCCGACGGGGACGGCGTCACCAAGAATAACGTTTTCCTTCAATCCTTTTAACCGATCAATTCGACCACGGGGAGCAGCTTTGGCCAATACTCGCGTAGTTTCTTGAAGACTCGCCTCTGATAAAAAACTACTAGTATTAAGGGATGCCTTTGTCATTCCCAATATAATAGGTTCATAGAAAATTGGTCTCTTTGATACACGATTCATCCGTTCCGCCTGTGATAACTCCACAAGCTCTCCGGGAAAAAAAACATTGGTTATCCCATCTTCCGATACTGCGACCCTTGATGTCAGTTGCCGAATAATAATTTCTAAATGTTTGTTGGATATTTGTACTCCTTGAGATTCGTAAACTTCCCGAATTTCATTAATTAAAATTAGTTGGCAATATTCCATACTTGTTCCAGCACTTGGAAAGTGGCTCCATAGGTTTCCAATTAATCTTGTAATACCCCGATTCCATCTTCTAAAAAGATCTTCGATTCTTACTGGAACGGAAGCAATGGAGCGAGACTCCGGCAGTTGCTCAACCTTCGGGAGACCCTGAGTGATGTCTCCAGATTTCAACCTATCATACGGTAACGTCATTGATGTATCTCCCTCCCCAATGATGTCTCCAGATATCTTGTGAGGAGCTGCTCCCCGGGTCGCCAGCAGAGTTTTACCAGTTCTGACTAATAAGTAATCTCGGTGAATGGCGACGACCTGACCGGACTGGAGAAATACCCCACTTCTACAGAGAAATCGATTTTTACTAATTAGTAGTCCTAGATTAATTAAAAGGATTCCCCGACTGAAAATTTTTGGTGGCGAATGGATTGACTTTTCCAATGAAAATCTATTTGAAAAAGCATTTATAGGACATTTCAATGTCAATTTGTTTTCATCGATTAGGTACCGATGTCGGTGTCGGTGTTCCGACGTATCTGTGACATACGTATTTGTCGAATAATCAAGAAAATAATTTCTGAAGAAGGAGGCTTCGCTACTCGGCGCCAAATAAGGGGGAGCCGATAAGTAGGAAATAGCGTATGAAGTCCCTGATAGACCTACCTCTTCAAATTTTAATTGACAACAAGTGAAGCTCGATCTCTCGAATTTAACCAACGTCTCTTTAATATTTAGATTTGGAGACTTTTCTGGAAAAGATTCACATTTGAAACTGACTGAAACGTCTTTCGGACTCTCGGTTGAACTGACCATACCTGATTCTGAGCAGAGAAAATATTCTTCAACTCTTTTCTCGTAGTTAGTGTTGCTTGAATCAGCAAAGAAATTATTACGATAAAAGTCAAACGGCGACAAAGTTAGGAAAGATGCACCACGTTCTGACACCGAATGAACAGTAACGCCCCGATATTTGAGAACTAAATCATTGCCGTCGTCGAATAGATTGACTTGAGCGAGAAAGGGCTTGTCGACGGACACCGATTTTTGAGAAACCTGACTGACTCCAAGTCTTCTTGCAGGGGGAGACGCCACTAAATTAACCTGAAGAAAAGTACTGAAGAGATTATTAATTCTCACACTAGTGAGAGATAAGTAGTTCTTTTTTGTAGAAGGGGTCTCATGAAGGTGTCTTCGCCACCCAGCCACTAAAAAAGTTCGAATTAATTGAGTAGTCGTGTGATTAATCATTTCTATTCTCTCACCATTTTTATGGGAGATATATGTAAAGGTTTGAGCTTTCATGCGTTTCTGCGTTTTCGGGTTATCAACACGGAAGACTTCTTGCACCAAGGAGTCGCTAGATACGTCGTATTTGACAACTGGTCTTATCGGGACAGAGGTCTTTCTTCTCCCGCAAAGTGTAACCGATTGGAGGTAAACCCAATCCTCGGCTTCGATTCCATTAGGAATCATATTACCTGGCTCCATCAAATTAATATTTCGTCTAGGTATATTAGTTGGCCTTTCCGGATTATGGATATATCCAGGTAATACTCTTACCGTAGTACCATTTGCTAATGTCTTTTCGATTCGGATTAGTCCACGTATTTTGCTACCAATAGTATCAGTTATTCGCGCGCCTTCTTCTGCGACAGTATTGTCTGCTACCAAAATAGATGATGGGGATTCATATATGGTATAAGACTCCTCGGGAATTAGGAAGGAATTGCCTCCTCCGACTACTCTATACCACGAGCCGTAAGTCATTTCCTCCACCTTACCGTCAGAAGCGAATGTCTTTTTATCAATAGATTCAACTTCTATGGTGCCATATCTCAAAATCCCCGAAGTGCCAGTTTGATACTCAAATTTGTCGCAGATGGCAAATACATCACTTTCAGCCAAAATGATGTTTAATTGAACATCAATATTTACAAAATAGGATTTGTTGAGATTTACCTGTTGTCTTTCCAACAATAGAGAAACGGATTCAGTTTTTTCCGACCGCTCCACTTTGATATTAGATAAAATATAGTTAGACGTTGGAGGTTTTGACCAACTTGAAAAACATTTTGGATCGAGTCCAAATTCTCGGATGCTTTTTTGCGAACCTTCCCAGTTGGCGGCATCAATTTTCTTTCCACCAATTGTTTCAAAAGAATCGCACCTCCTTTCGATAGAGTTGAGTTTGGTACCGACTCGATCCTGATCTTTGTGAAACAAATAGCTTTCGTCAGATTCGCTATAAGCTCCCGAAAGAATCCGGATATGGCCCGCCTCGCGTACGACACGAACGGGATTGCTTGTGCAATCGCGTACATGCCACACAAATTTACTCCAGTGAATTTCTCCCCTTAAATTTGGATAGATAGCTTTTCGGATACGTTCCTTAAGGGGAAACTCTTCGGCTCGCACTTCCGCAATGATTTGCTGCGCCTCAACATACTGACCGCTTCGAATCATAAGTAGACTTCGAGCTGGCACGACAAAATTATGTATATCGCCACAACTTGTAATAACAACAGATGGATCATTTCGACACATCCAAGCAGGATGCCCATGTCGCGTACGTGTGGGGTAAACAAGCCTCCCATCAAAACTAATAAGTCCATTAAACGGAATTCGTACGTATTCTGCGATATCCCCCGTAGATACCCCACCTGTATGAAAAGTTCTTGATGTTAATTGAGTTCCCGGTTCTCCGATGGATTGACCCGCAATGATACCAACGGCTTCCCCCAATTCCACTAAATCATACTGAGCAAGACTCCGACCGTAACACAACTGACAAATCCGGAAAATGCTTTTACGTGTCAAGGGAGATCTCACATATATTGGCTGCGTCGATACTGCTGAGTTACTAGCCAGGCCATCACTAATATCTTGATTACGGGTGGCAATACATCTGACATCCCGGTAGACGTTATCTGCCAGCACACGTCCAACCAATTTTTGATATGATATTGTTCTAATAGATTCTCGTTTATCTCCGATGATGTTAAGCAAAGCAATGCTTTTGGTCGTTTCGCAATCTTTCTTACGCACAGCAATGTGTTGAACCACTTCAACGAGTCTGCGTGTTAAGTATCCGGCATCGGAGGTTCGGACGGCGGTATCCACAACGCCCTTGCGGGCACCATAGCAGGAAATGATATATTCTGTCAGGGATAGGCCTTCGCGGAGATTCCTTCGGATGGGTAGATCAATTACTTGTCCCCGGGGATCCGACATCAATCCCCTCATACCAAGCAACTGATGGACTTGAGATATACTTCCTCGAGCCCCCGAAAAAGACATCATGTGGACTGGATTTAAAGGATCGATCATCTTGAAACTTGGATTCATTTCCCGTTTTGGACATTCGCTTGTGGCGTACCAAGCTTCAATCGATTGACGTAACTTCTCCACGGCATGCAGGCTACCGTAACGATAATGCTGCTCGGACACGTAACCTTATTTCTCAGCGTCTTGTACAAGCCATCCTCTAGATGGTACTGCTAGGAGGTCGTCGATGCCCAGTGAGACAGATGCTTTTGTAGCTTGCTGAAAACCCAAAATCTTAACTTGATCCAAAATATTTGTTGTAGATGCAACTCCGAAACAAACGACTAACTTGCCGATGAGTCGCCTCATCGCAACTCTATCCATTGTTTTATTGCAGAATGGCAATTCAGTTTGATTCGTCATTATAGAAACCTCAACTTATATATCTTTTTATCTTGTGGTCTTTATTAATCAATAATTTGAATTTAAGTGATTTATTAATTATTTATTAAATATATATATATATTTATTTATATTTAAAAGATTTTTCATTTTTCATTGTTGCGGCTAGATGTGGGCATTTCGTCTTGTGTCATCATATCCGATGCGGACGAAGTGAGGCGGCACACGAAGAAGCCTTCGACACACCCTGCATCGCTTCCTTTAATTGTTGATTGAACAAAATGCGACCAGCCGTGGTAAGTACATGTATACTTAAGATATACCCCCTTTTACACTTTCTAATCTGATAATTATCATAAGAGTGAAGAGAGGTTCCCAAGGATTCATATTGAGATTCAATAGGTAATTCACGAATTTTCGAACTAATCATTTCCAAATTAATTTCCCATCGAAGCCATAAAAAACTACAGAAATCAATTTGATTGGATTCCTTGGCCCTGAGTATGTCGTGGTAATTACCGAAACTGGGTATTCCAGCATAGTAGACATCACCTCCTCCCGCGAAAACGGGGTGTCTGTTTCCATAAATTCCTTGCTTATTCTCAATTGTTAGTACATAAAGACCGAGAAGCATGTCTTGACTCGGGACAGATACGGAATCGCCCGTAGCGGGGGATAACAAATTTATGTGTGAAAACATCGGAAGACGAGCCTCAATCTGAGCTTCGAGAGATAGGGGCACATGAACGGCCATCTGATCTCCGTCGAGATCTGCATTAGACCCCCCACGAACCAATGGATGCAAGCGAATGGCACGTCCTTCTATTAAGATGGGCTGAAATGCCTGTATACCTAGCCTATGCAGAGTAGGTGCCCGATTCAGTAGTATGGGGTGACCCCGCATAACTTCCCGAAGAACTTCCCATATAATAGGATCTCTTCTACGTATCATACTCTTAGCCGCTCGCAGATTACAAGCGAGATGTCACCCAATCAAGTTACGAATTACAAATACTTGAAAAGGTTCAATTGACATTTCTCGGGGTAATCCACATTGATGTAGTGAAAGAGATGGGCCTACGACAATAACGGAACGACCTGAGTAGTCGACTCGTTTTCCGAGCAAATTCTCACGAAATCGTCCCTCTTTACCCTCAATAACCTCTGAGAATGACTTGTAGGGTCTATTATTAATATCCCTCATTGGTTGCCCACGTATACCATTATCAATGAGAGCATCTACAGCTTCTTGAATAAGTCTTTTCTGACAAACGATTAATCCCTCCGGCGTGAATTCACTGCCCGATAAGAATTCGACAGGAGTATTATTCCGATGAATTACCTTTCTGTAAAGCTCATTAAGGTCGGAAGTAACTAATTCACCTTCATACGATTCAACTATTGGCCTCAATTCAGGTGGGAGAACCGGTAAGAGATTTAAAACCATCCATTCTGGTTTCAGGTTCGTCCGTAAAAAGTCCTTCGCTAATTTCATCCGTCTGACCAGAAGATCTTTTCTCCTTTGAATCGTTCGATCTTCCCATTCATTCCCGACAGGCCTTTGCTTCGCCGGCGCCTGCCACTCCAAATATGCGCGACCCATAACACTTTGCAGATCCAAACTAGTTAATCCTTTTTTGACGGCATCCCCCCCGGTGGCGATCTCGTTCCCCTGAAGCGTCTCGTAATTTCGAGTAGAGAGGAAAACAGGAAGCATGTTTCTCCAGGATCGATCTTCGTAATTGAACAAACCCCGCAATCTTAATAGGTTGGGCCTTTCGGCCACGGGCCTAGCAAGAAAAAGATTGGGATAGGTGGGGTGGTACCCCCCCCCCCTTAGAATCGGACACGAGTGTTTCCCCTCATCCGGCTCAAATAACTAAGCGTCAATTTGTTTTAATTTGACGTTTTTGAGACTTGGTAACACCGTCTCATCAAAGATGAAGTAGTTGCTCATTACTCGGGTTTCAACTTGTTTTTTGTTTCTTTCTCGAGTAGTCTCGGATCCCCCGTATTGATCGATCTGCCGAAGAAGAAGTAGTTTTCCCTTTCCATATTTCTTTTTTAGTTTAGTCGTAGGCTGGAGGTATTTTCCTTGTTCCCAATGCGATCACTTCCCTCTTTGGGTTTCCACTCCACTTCGATGGCTACTAATTCAATCGAATAGAAAAATCGATGCGATGATTAGATTTTCATAACCATATGTAGATGATATTATTTATAAAGTCTCTTCTAATAAAATAAAATCAAAGGATTGTGTTAAAAAGCAATTGAGTTTTATTCCACTAACTGAAATGGAAGTAGTTATTACGAAGCCCAATCGCTGAATTTTTTGGTAAGAATTGACCATGGAAGGGGTCCTCGTTCTGTACGCGGTAGTTTTTATCCCGAGTTAGACAATAATCCTCGATCGACGCGAGGGACATGTCGGTTAGAGGCCTCCCACTTTTGCATGGGATGACAGCTTACAGCCAATCTGTAATGATCGACACGTACAATCAAGTCACACATCGCAATATACTGGGCTTTCTGGTTCTTTAAGAGGTTTGGCAAGTGGATTTGCAATATAACTAGGAATTCGTCTTAGAAACCACACATGGGTTACCGGACACGCTAGTTTAATATATCCCATTCGGTATCTTCGAACCCGGGAGTCGGTAAACTCAACCCCGCAATGTTTGCAAAAATTAGAATACTCCTCTCCGTTGTCGATAGATCGATAGTTTCCACACGCACAGACACCGCTTCTTATGGGCCCAAGTATCCTTTCACGAAATAAGCCATCTCTCTCTGGTTTATGAGTCTTGTAATGCAACGTGTAAGGTTAATCGACTTGCCCGACGACGTCTCCATTGGGCAACTCCCTTTCAGCCCAGCCACGAATCTGTTCGGGGGAAGCCAGTCCAATCCGAAGCTGTTGATAATTAGTTCGATGAATCATAATAAAAAAGTTTTGATTGATTATTCATGAAAGAAGTTTCAATTAGATATCAAATGTTTTCACTTTGCCTCCCCAAATCTTCTTCAGTTATGAAATTGTGCTCCAGGTTTAAACCCATGCAGCGTAACTCTCTAACTAGCAATCGGAAAGACTCCGGAACGGTATTGGGTTTGTAAACAGGTTTTCCGGTCATAATTGCACTAGGTACTTTGTAACGAGCCTGAATATGATCCGATTTAATTGTAAGCATTTCTTGCGACGTGTAGGACACACCAAAACCCTCTGAAGCCCGGACTTCCATTTCTCCAACCCGTTGTCCCCCTCGTCTGGATCTCCCCCTAAGAGGTTGCTGCGTAACAAGTGCATAAGGTCCGCTGGATCGCGCATGAATTTTATCGTCGACCTGATGAATCAATTTCATCATATAGGCTTTCCCAGTTGTAACAGGTTGCACGAAGGGATCACCTGTTCGTCCATCGATCAATCGACTCTTTCCGGGGTGATCGGGTTCAAATAACCACGGATTATGAGTACTCGCACTCGCTCTACAAGGTTCTGCAAATACTAGTTTTCTGGAAGCTTCCCGCTCGTATCTCTCATCAGAAGGTACTACACGGTAATGGGTTTCTGGAAACTCCCCGGCTAACCCGAGTAGGCATTCGAAAATCTGTCCCACATTCATTCATGAGGGTACTCCTAAAGGACTTAATATCATGTCGACTGGTGTCCCATCTTGCAAATAAGGCATATCCTTTCTAGGTAATATTTTTGACACAATACCCTTATTTCCATGTCTGCCAGCTATCTTATCACCTACTTGTATCTTACGCCTTTACAATATATAAATATGAATGACTTCTGAATCGTCCGAGGTATCGTCTTCGGGGTAGACCCATCTGACGTCAGTGACTCGACCTCTTCCACCAATTGGAACTTTCAGACAGCTTTCTCTCGCGTTAACTAGTTGTATACCGGAAATGGCTTGTAATAATCTCCCTTCTGGAGCACGTGATGAATCTGCCCCGTCTTGGGGCGTCAGTTTACCCACCGAGGCATCTCCAGCCTCTACCCAAGATCCCGATTCCACGAGCCCGTTATCATCTAGGTGTCGAAGTGTATGACTATCCAATTGAGGTATTTGCTTGGTAACCCTTTCAGGACCCTGATTTGTTACGCAGACTTCAACTTCGTGTCTTTCAATGTGAAAAGATGTGGAGATGTCTTCGTATATTAAACGTTCACTAATCAACACCGCATCTTCGAAGTTGTACCCTTCCCATGGCATGTAGGCCACCAGGATATTTCTACCTAAAGCTGATTCCCCCCTAGCAGTTGCTGCCCCATCCGCGATGATTTCCCCGCGTTTCGGTAATTCCCCCGCCAAAGCCGTAGACTTTTGGTGTACACAGGTATTGCTGTTGGAACGCTCATATATTTTTAATTTATTTTTCGTGACACGTAAAACCACATCATTTTCTGGCGCTTCGTCAATTGATACTTCGTCAATTGATAATAGTTCAATTCTATTGCCGTCGATATATCGGATTTATCCTTCTCGTTCAGATACAACTACACTTCCTGAATCTGAAGCTACTTAACTTTCTAACCCAGTCCCTACAAAGCATCTTTCGGGGTTAACTAGTGGAACCGCCTGACGTTGCATGGTGGAACCCGTTAAGGCGCAGTTCGCATCATTATGCTCAATGAATGGAATAAGAGAAGCCCCGACAGAGAAATAATGTAATGGATGAATGCTTCGGAAATCAACTTGTTCCCAAAGGACGCTGAGGAATTCTTGTTGATATCGAACCGGTATGAGTTCCTTCTCGCTAGTTCTCCATTGGGATATTAATGAATTTTCAGTCGCTATTCGGTAGTAATCATCTTCAGTGGGAGATGAATCGATTAATTGCTCCTCTTCGGATGATTCCGAAATTTTAAGGTACGAGCTTTGCAAAGATCTGGAATTGCTAACTTCTGCCTGAATAGCTAGTGACGAAATAAGACCAGCATTCATGCCTTCCGATGTTTCGATTGGACAGATACGGCCATAATGACTAAAATGAATATCTCTAGCTTGAAAACTGGCGGTTCGCCGCGTCAACCCCCCAGGACCTACGGAGCTTAATCTTCGCTTATGAACCATTTCCGATAATGGGTTGATTTGGTCTAGAAATTGTGATAAGGGGTGTGATCCAAAAAACTCTTTGAATGTTGCTACTACTGGTGCAGGCGTCACTAATCCCCGGGGCGTTATCGCGCGTTTGCGCCTAACGGCCCTAGATATATTTTGTCGAATCGAATTTTCTAAACGGTTTGGGGCTAATTTCAATTGTTCCTGAGGCAAATCCGCTACAGATCGAACACGTCGATTTTTCAGGTGATCTATGTCGTCGAGGTCTCCCATTCCGTAGCTTATTTCTATTGAGTGATCTGCGGCTGCTAATACGTCTTGGGGTGGCAAAAAATGTTCCGTTTCGGGTACATCAAGAGTTAGTTTGATGTTTAGGTTTCGTCGGCCAATCCGCCCTGACTCACATCTATGCTGAGAAAACCTCTTCTATAATTCCTTGAATATAGATTCTGAAAATGAGATATCCGCATCTGTGGCGGAGTATAAGTGTTTGTGAAGTTCTGCTATAGCATCCTCCGACGATTCGACGGCCCCTTCTTGTTTCTTCAACATATTTGAAAAAATCTTGGGGTAACGAACATTTTGCAAGATATCCCTTTTGCTTAACCCCATAGCAACTAATAAGATCAAGATGGATATTTTCTTCTTCTTGCTAATACGAACCCAAATTTTCTCTTTCCTATCCATTTCTGGTTTGAATCTCCCTCCCCGATCCGAAATTACGGTGCTAGTATATGTGGAAATTCCTTTTTGATCCGATTCTCGATTGTAGTAAATACCGGGACTTCTCAAGATTTGATTGACTAAAACTCTGGCAACTCCATTGATAATAGACGTCCCTTTAGAATTCATCCGAGGAATAGATCCGGGCCGCACGTCTTCTTCCTGTACTACTCTATCTTCGCTACGAGTCAATTAAACTGGTACATATGGATCAGATGAGTATGTGACACATTGATACGCGGCATCTCTCTCTCCGACTGAAGGTTGTGTCAATTGGTATTGTCCACTGATAGATCAGAATTCGACTTCCTTATCTGTGTCTTCAATTTTCGGAAAATTTTCAAGTTCTTCAAGCAATCTTTCATGAACGAATCGATTAAAGCCTTCAAATTGAATTTGTGCAAGTTCTGGTAGTACGGGCATATTTCTACTTCCTCCCAATAAATTGATAAATTGAGACTCATCCTCAATTAAAAATATATCCATTATATTTCCGTATTTTCATTTTTCTGTGTATTCTGTGTATAGGGCATCTTCGTGTAGGGCATCGCATCCCGAGCCTCCAAAAAATCTGCAACCAATTTTTTCTTTCTCCACAATCATTTGAAGATAAATAGTCATATGACTATGAATAGACGAAAAATTTGTGGAGCAAGGTTATATTTTATTTTTCGCAAATTTTTTTTTGTACCACAAGTTAAATCATTTTCATGAGCTGCAAATGGAAGATATCTGTGCGATCCGGATTTGATAAACCTAATTAAGCAAACCCTTTTTTGTCAAAATTGGTCAGAATACTTACACACATATTCGAAAATCTGGTAATGGTCGGTAGGGAGAAAACCAAGAAATACGTGGCAGTGAAGTAGTTTTAGTAATTATATCACATCAGGAATTTCGATTACCAGCGGAAGCTTGAAGAGACAGACGGACGTTATCCCTTCCGTCGGTAGCAATTTCGGTATTGTCAACCATTTAACAGTTCAAATCTACAGAAAGAAGCTACTTACTAAGTAAAGGAAGAAAGATAAAGAAGGAAAGATCGCTGACTCATCGTTGACTCCAAGGCAATTGCTACATAGACTCCAATTAAACTCATTGTTGGGATTGTAGTTCAATCGGTTAGAGCACCGCCCTGTCAAGGCGGAAGTTGCGGGTTCGAGACCCGTCAATCCCGATGAACTCCAACGAAATGTGCTAGTTCGAGGTTCAATCTGCAGCCTCGGATTTGGGTCGAGCTGGATTCGAACCAGCGTAGGCGTCGCCAGCGGATTTACAGTCCGTCCCCATTAACCACTCGGGCATCGACCCATAAGTTAGAGATGAATACCCCCAGGGGAATTCGAATCCCCGTCGCCTCCGTGAAAGGGAGGTGTCCTAGGCCTCTAGACGATGGGGGCCCGATTACCTTTTAGGAAGGTAATGGTATTACCTATAAATTGTCAATCTGGAAAAAGTGGCAAGGAAATAATGAGAGAATCCATTTATTGAACAATCTAAATTGGGATTAGACTAATCATTCAGTTAAATTTTACAATCATTTAAATTAATCTTTGTGGCATTTTTATGCCATAACTTAATTATAGCGGCTAATCAATTAAATCCGAAGCGGAGGCGTCAAGAGTAGATATTTTGCAAAAACGAAGAATTAGGTATTCTCGAGATTTCATTTCGTGATATACTACGTAATCGATATCGAAGATTCAACTTCGACACTTTCTTTCCCATTTGATTAACCAAGAATAAAGATTCGGTCGACCCGACTAATTAGGAATAGACGTTTCACAATAGAGTCCGAGAGTTTTTTTCAATGAAACCGCTCGAGCTATTTACCAATTGATGATTTGAACTACCAATACGGAAGTAAATATTCTTGCGTTTTTAGCTACCGCACTTTTTATCCTGATCCCGACAGCTTTTCTACTTATTCTTTACATTCAAACGGCCGCACAGAATAACTAATAATCGATAACTAATTTGACTAACAATTTGTCAACAAATCTTAGTATGCAAGAGCAACTAAGAGGGGGAAACAAAGGGTTCGCCGTTTCGTTTGCCCCTCATTCCCTCATTCGCAAAATGGAGCGATATGCAAACTATTATTATCGCTCCGTACAAAACTTTCACGCTACTCCGGTTGCCGGTATCAATTTACTCCCAACTTAGTGCCCCTCCCTGATTAGTTTCTTTCTGTCAATCAGAATCTATGCGTCTTTCTACTGCTTCTCTTTTCTGGCTACCACTTATTACGCATCATCCTCGAATGGAATTGCCCAAAATTGATAGATCAGAAAAGTGATCTATCAATTTTCATTTATTATTGATTCAATCTTGGTTCTTACAAAGCTGGTTCCTACCCAATGACTAGACTAGATAAAATTGACTAGACTAAATAAAATGTTAGACTAAATAAAATGTTAGGTATCTGGCTAGAGCATTCGAATAGACTTTTTCGTATACCTCTTCAAAAAGGATGAATCAACTCAGGCAAACCAAGCGAAACGAAGTTAGGTATCCGAACCGAAGGTATAGATCAGGTATATATTCATTCCCTGTTTTTCATTCCGGGCAGATTCATAACATCAGATAAAACAATTGAAATTTGAGTTAACGAAGGGATGAGCTAGCAACAACCGAGATAGCTTTTCTCCGGTAGTAACGAGAAGAATCAGTCTATTAGATTACTCAATTAATCCAATTTGTTATTTCATTTTCTATTTTAAAACGACGAATAAAAGAAAGAATTCGGTTTAATTAGAACTCCCCGAGATATTTGCTTCCTCTTCCATGAAATTCACTTATTTATCTCCAGCCTCCCCCTTTTTCATAGCAAGGTTTTCTAGACTTACCCGGGTGTATGATTACTACTCGAAAATATCGATCTGAAGATATTTGTGTATTTCCGCCCACGATGTATTCAGCAAACTACAGTATATTGAATGGGAAAAAACAGGTAAAAACTATCAATTTATTTAAAATAATTGGTTAATGTTCTCCCCGACCCAATGTTACGGTCACGCCAATAGGTTTCCAGAATTAATGGGTAACAATAGTTACACCACGGGCAAAGGCAAAGGAACGAAATCCAATAAGAAACGGCTGCTGAACCGCATTTCCTTACTCGGAAACAAAATTTGAGGTGGGGAAGCACAAATCAGTGGTCTCACCACGACGACGTGTGATCCCCCGAGTCAGACTAGTAGAGGCCCGGTTAACCGTTTGTTACAACCCGCTTCTCCCCCGAACTACAAGTGAAAGGGAAAATGTAGAAATCACCGTCAGGGCAGCCCAAGCTATAGTAACTAAGTCCGTAGTTGTAATTCCTATCTATTTACTCTCTCGATTTTGACTAATTATTAATTATTTATAAGTCCAAATACAATATAAAGCTTGGAAAAGCTTGAAGCGTGTTGCCGGCGAGAAGCAGACGCCTGCTTGATGGGATATTCCAGTAACACAAGAGACTGTGTTTGCAAAAACATTTATTTTTTTTTTCAATGGTACCGGTTGATGTTTCCCTCTTCAGAGATTTTGTTGATTTGGGCTTTCTGGTTACCAACTAATGATATACTGAATTGGGATTGTTTATGCGCGGACGCATCGAGACACATGAAATGTGATAGGCTATAACAGGCTATAGAGCACCTCAACCTGTATCCGATTTAAGCGCAACAAACAATCCCCGGAACTACCTAAATTAATAAATTCAAGTAAACTAAATAGATCTAGTTCTTCATCTTTACATACGTGAAGGTTTCGTCGTTAGGCGACACCCAGATTCGAACTGGGGAATTAAGGATTTGCAGTCCTCCGTCTTACCGCTTGACTATATCGCCCTTTGCTGACTATCCGCGAACAACCCCGATCCGGGTACAAGTGGAAACACTGATCCGATTCGGATTGTTCGGTAGCAGATAACGTGTGTGACAGGTATATCATCGACGTCTAGCGTTTCTACCAGTAATAAGTATACTACCCATCGCAAAAATTAGCAAGCAACTGGCCCCCCCCCCCTGCATATCAGCTGCGACATGCATTTGCTAAGGGCTACCTCGACAAAATTGTCTTATCTTAAGATTTCATTCCATTCAAACGAGAGAAACGAAAGAAACGAAATTTTGAAGGATAAGTCGTTGGATTGGTCTTCCTTCCCAACCGGTTTTCAATCTTTCACCTAGAAATTGAAATTGTTTTCTTAGTTGTCATTTCCCTCTCTTTTTCCTCCGACTATTTGCTTATCTATTAGTTTTCCATCGGAGAAACTAAATAATTTCATATAAGTTTATATATATATATATATATATATATATATAAACTTATATGTGACCTATTTGTTTTCCGTGGGATAGGCGGATAGCGGGAATCGAACCCGCGTCATCTCCTTGGCAAGGAGATATTTTACCATTCAACTATATCCGCATAATCTGCTACTTCATTTTAGCAATGTAACGAGTTCCTACTAGTTAATAAACTCGCTTACGTATTTAGTTTATACGTGAAAAATCCAATTTATTGGGGGACCTAACTTAATTATTCCCTAACTAATTTGAAATTAACTTCATTGTTGCAGCCCTTTCCTGAAAATTTATACGGGTGGAAATCTCCTTCATTTGGCGTCTCCACCCGTAACGTCGAATTACGAGGGGAGGAACCAAAGCCACAAATTTTTAGGAAATCAAAGAGTTGGGTATACCTACCGAAGAAACTGATCCGATCCATAATGAAGCCCCTGAGAAGACAATATTTTTATTATTGGACCATCCACCCGGGGATGCAAACGCGACGGGCACACCTACAACTAGTAGGAATGAGATAGCAATTAATCCAAATAAAGCCAATTGGAACGCGATAGTCATAATTCTAATTGTTTCCACATAGGGAATAGGTTGTTCATACCATCCAATCCTCATCCGACGGAACTTCCTCCTCGCCCCGACTTACTTCGTCTACTTCGTCGACGGGGCGCGAATACCTCCCCCTTTTTGGTACTAACTACCTAAAATTTCATAAGGTTCTTGTTGAGTAATAATTAGTTTGAATTCCGACATTCGGGATGATTATCTGTAACAACTCCACGGTCAGAATTAATTTCACCCTGCATAGAGATATTTCAATAAAAAAGGGGATATCTATCAAAGTCTATGGTAGATATTGAAAACCTTTTTATCTACTACCGGAACGGAAGTGTCTAGAAAACGTGATTGATACCCCCGAATATCGGGTGAAATATAAGCTTAGCCGGGAGAGATGGCCGAGCGGTTTAAGGCTCCAGTCTTGAAAACTGGCGTGGCAATAAAATGCCATCGAGGGTTCGAATCCCTCTCTCTCCTACTATTTCTATCCAAAAAATATTGGACAGAAGAGGTGACAGTTATTACTAGTCTTATGAACTCATGAGATTTTCTCTTCCTATATTACACCGAAGAGAACTTGGTATTATCTATTACCAGATAGTGAAGTGACATCTATCTATCTATTCAAATAGATAGATAGAGTTTACCTGGATGTAATGAGCCCGGCACTGACGTGAAGACGTAGATTGATTAGTCGTTAGTCTGCTAGCAAAAATAAGGGAAGCAAGGATTCCTATTTCTTCGAAATCATCTCAACATATTTTCTTTTTCTTTTCAAGTTTTAATTAAGGGGTGTCATGGAGAGAACGGGTTCGGTATCGCGGTCAATTCCTTTTTCAAACCCGGCTGCGGCTGCGCGAGCCCTACCCGCATGCCATAAGTGACCCACGAAGAAGAAGAATCCCAGAACGAAGTGGGAGGTTGCTAACCAACTCCGGGGAGATACGTAGTTCACGGCGTTGATCTCGGTCGCTACTCCACCCACAGAGTTTAGGGAACCCAGAGGAGCATGAGTCATATACTCTGCGGATCGTCGCTCCTGCCACGGTTGTATATCCCTCTTCAACTTACTAAGATCTAAACCGTTGGGACCCCTTAAGGGCTCCAACCAAGGAGCGCGAAGATCCCAGAAGCGCATGGTTTCGCCTCCGAAAATAATTTCTCCCGTGGGGGAACGCATCAGGTATTTACCCAACCCAGTAGGTCCTTGAGCGGAACCTATGTTGGCCCCGAGACGTTGGTCCCTGACAAGAAAGGTAAAAGCTTGGGCCTGAGAAGCTTCCGGACCGGTGGGACCATAAAACTCACTGGGATATGCTGTGTTGTTAAACCAGACGAAGCAGCAGGCAGTTAAACCAAAAATGGAAAGGGCTCCCAAACTGTAGGACGAGTAAGCTTCCCCGGACCATACGAAAGCGCGACGAGCCCAGGCAGATGGTTTCGTTAATATGTGCCAAATTCCACCGAAAAGACAAATGGATCCCAGCCATACATGTCCTCCGATGATATCTTCCAGATTATCCACGCTAGCAATCCATCCTTCTCCCCCAAAAGGAGATTTCAGTAGGTAGCCAAAAATAATATTAGGACTTAGGGTAAGACTTGTAATCTCTCTTACATCTCCACCCCCGGGTGCCCATGTGTCATACAACCCCCCAAAATAGAGTGCTTTGAAAACTAAGAGAAAAGCTCCAATACTTAGTAGTATTAAGTGAATACCAGGGATTGTGGTCATCTTATTTTTATCTTTCCAAGTATAACCGAAAAAAGGAAAGGATTCCTCTAAAGTTTCGGGTCCAATCAGGGCATGATATATACCCCCGAATCCCAAAACTGCGGAGGAAATCAAATGTAGTACTCCAGAAACGAAATAAGGAAAGGTATCGGATACCTCCCCTCCGGGACCCACCCCCCAACCTAGAGTGGCCAGGTGGGGAAGTAAGATTAATCCCTGCTCATACATAGGCTTCTCCGATACGAAGTGAGCCACTTCAAACAAATTCATAGCTCCGGCCCAAAAGACAATCAGGCCAGCATGAGCTACGTGGGCACCAAGCAATTTACCAGACAGGTTAATTAGTCGGGCGTTGCCAGCCCACCAAGCAAAACCTGTGGTTTCCTGGTCGCGTCCACCCAGCGAGAGGGTTCCATTAAAGAGCGTTTCCACGGGGTAAAACCTCCTCGGGAAATACAAGGTTTTCGTGAGGCTGATCCTGAGCTGCCATCCAAGCACGGATACCCTCGTTTAGTAAGATATTTTTCGTATAAAAAGTCTCAAACTCGGGATCTTCTGCTGCCCGAATTTCCTGGGAGACAAAGTCGTACGCACGTAAATTCAGGGCGAGACCAACTACTCCAATAGCACTCATCCATAAACCTGTCACTGGCACAAATAACATGAAGAAGTGTAACCAACGTTTGTTGGAGAAAGCAACACCGAATATTTGGGACCAGAAACGATTCGCGGTTACCATTGAATAAGTTTCCTCAGACTGAGTCGGATTGAACGCGCGGAATGTGTTTGCTCCATCACCGTCTTCAAATAGAGTATTTTCAACTGTAGCACCGTGGATGGCGCATAAGAGGGCCGCGCCGAGGACTCCTGCAACCCCCATCATATGAAATGGATTCAGAGTCCAATTATGAAAACCTTGAAAAAATAAAATGAATCGGAAGATGGCGGCTACGCCGAAACTGGGTGCAAAGAACCAGCCGGATTGCCCCAAGGGGTAGACCAAAAATACGGATACAAAAACCGCAATTGGAGCGGAGAAAGCTATTGCGTTGTAGGGGCGTAGTTGCACGGACCTTGCAAGTTCGAATTGGCGTAACATAAAACCTATTAGAGCAAAAGAGCCGTGGAGAGCGACGAAGGTCCATAAACCTCCCAATTGGCACCAACGGGTGAAATCTCCCTGTGCTTCAGGGCCCCACAGAAGGAGCAAGGAGTGGGCCAAACTGTTAGCGGGAGTAGAGACCGCGGCAGTCAGAAAGTTGCATCCCTCCAGGTAAGAACTAGCTAATCCATGAGTGTACCATGAAGTGACAAAGGTTGTACCCGTGAACCAGCCGCCCAAAGCGAAGTAGGCGGTGGGGAACAGTAGTAGGCCGGACCAACCCACGAAGACGAAACGATCTCTCCTGAGCCAGTCGTCCATACTATCAAATAAATCTTTCGGCTCCTTGGAAGATTTTCCAATGGCAATGGTCATAGTCATTCCCTCACTCAGCTCCTCAAACCATTTTTGGGTTCCCCTATTTTTCTTTTTTAAGCCGCGACGCGGTGTAGTTCCGTCCCTTCGCGGTGAGATAAGATTGGGCCACTATAATTTATAATTAATGTCGGTCCATCTCAGAAGTCACTTATCGAAGCAGCGTACTCCCAGGAGTTATTACAGGAAAATGAGACTGATAGATCTTTCAACCTCAGTCAGAAGTTTGGGATTTTTTGACCCCTTCATCATCTTCTTGCCTTGCTTCTAGTTTTCCCCTCTCTTTTTTTTTCCATCACTTACTTGATCTCGAGCTGATCCCGTTTGTTACGTAGTTTTTCGAGCAGTGGGTAGACCTTTCTTTTCTCCCGAGACTTTGTTAGCCACTCAGCCGCATTGGAGGATACCTTGGGAATCCGACCTAGCAGAAAACGAAGTCGTTTCCACGAATCTCTGAAGGGGGAAATACTGGAGCGGTGTGAAGAGCTTACCCACATATATCTGTAATATCTGTATATATGTGTGTGTGGTATCCATCCCCTTTTTGAAATTATTTCGGTACCTATTTTACCAATCCCCAGTAAAAATTGGAAGTCTTTTTTTTTTGATCCCAAGTAGCGGTGATAACGGCATGCCGCGGCTCAACCCCGAGCAGAGGATATGCCAGAAATTTGAACATTGAACAAAGTGATTCGCTTTTCGTCTCAAACCCCAACGGCGAAATCGTTTCTATGGATTTATCGGGGGAATATGATAAATAGGAGTGCTAGAGACTAGAATAATTCCTGCTAGTTACGGGAAATTATCTACATAAACAGGAAAAAGTTTGCCACGTAATTTTCCTTCTTTTTCATTCAAATTGAAATTTATATGTAGATATAGTTATATATATATATATATATATATATATTGATATTGAGAATTAATATTCAATTCCTGAGGTGAGAGTAACAAAAAAGGTTTCGGCATTAAAAATTATATCCACTTGATTTTCTCATATTGTAAAAGACGACACGTTATATTAATATTATTCGGTGTAACGAAACAATTTAACTTGGAAGTCACGATAAAAAACGAAACAATTTGACTAAAAAATTTAAATTGAGGCAATTATTTTGAATTTCGCACCAAGTTATGTTTTTACAAAATTGTAATTTTTCTACCTATTAAAAATGAAAAATGGTTGAAAATGCAACTTCTCCTTGCATCGAGGCTACGCGTGCGGACCCGGGCGTTTCTGTGAAGCTGAGACAGCTCCCCGATCCTTGGATTTCGTACGGTTTCTCAGTTAGCCCCTTGTCGGATTTGAACCGACGACTTACGCCTTACCATGGCGTCACTCTACCGCTGAGTTAAGGGGGCCTCAGATCAAAAATAATTAATTTTGCGTCGAGTTCTGCTGGGCACACCGTTAGTTTAGTTTAGTTTAGTTTAGTTTAGTTTAGTTTAGTTTAGTTTAGTTTAGTTTAGTTTAGTTTAGTTTAGTTTAGTTTAGTTTAGTTTAGTTTAGTTTAGTTTAGTTTAGTTTAGTTTAGTTTAGTTTAGTTTAGTTTCTGCACCACCTCTCCCGCTTTTTCCTCGCAATACGCAATATTGGAACTTGATTAAACAGAGAAGACCGTTTCTAATCTGAAGAAAGAAATAGCTATGTTCCTGAATTACACATTTATGTTTGGATATAAACCTATAACCCTATCTATAGATAAATAGATTCATGTCCCATTGAACAAAGAAGCTCAGAAAATAAGGTAGAAAAAAAAATTACTAATTAGTTAATTTTTATCCTGTCGCGTGACGTCAAGTAATCCCATTCTATCAATTCTTAGATTGAGTTGAAGTTTATCAATATCCGCGCTGGGAAGATAGAAACCTGATCCGTTGGTGAAACGTGAAAAATCAATTAGTCTCGCGGCGAAGACCAAGCACCGTACTACTCCACCGACGGCAGTTAAACAGTTGATTGTTTACTTTGCGGGGACAGGATTTGAACCTGTGACCTCAAGGTTATGAGCCTTGCGAGCTACCAAGCTGCTCTACCCCGCTTAGTTACTGCCTCCAATGTAATTATTATACATCTTCTGAATAATTACATTGAATATAAGTGGAAAGAACTATCTAATTCGTAGGATTATACGTCATTCGTGATATAAATGGAGAAAAATTCTTCTTACCAACTTGATTTGGATACTCCGGGCAGCACACAAGTGTGTGCCATTTCACGAAGTACGTGTCTAGATAAACCAAAGTCTCGGTAATTGGATCTGGGTCGTCCGGTTAGGGAACACCGGTTACGGAGACGAACAGGTGCACTATTACGCGGTAGAGATTGCAGTTTTTTGGAAATAGTTAATTTACCCTGAATCGACAAACTGCTTCTAATCTGTCTTTTCAAAGATTGGCGAATGACCTCATATCTCTTTACCAATTTTTTCTTTTTCTTTTCCTTCTCAATGAGACTTTTCTTTGCCATAATTGATGAATCAGTAAGCAGGATTGGATTACTACTCTAAAACAAATTGAACTCGCAACCAAAAATTTATTTACCAATAACTAGAAAAGGAAGAATAAATATCTATTTCTAATTATTGATAAATGGATAGCCGGTCTCGGAATCAACTCCGGTGTGGGAAATGATGGGAAGGCAAACTTGATGCAGAAGTAGACAATCTGGTAGTCAACCGAAATAAGCAACCGGAAAAAGAATTAGCCAAATTTACCCGATGTAGATGCTATTAGAAAAGCTGCGTAGGTAAATATGTAACCCACGGAGAAGTGGGCTAGTCCCACCAGTCTTGCTTGAACAATAGAGAGGGCAACCGGTTTATCTTTCCAGCGTATCACATTTGCTAGGGGTGTTCGCTCATGGGCCCAAGCTAGAGTTTCGATGAGTTCTTGCCAGTAACCGCGCCAAGAAATCGGAAACATAAATCCGGTAGCCCACACGAGATGTCCAAATAAGAACATCCATGCCCATACAGATAAACTGTTCATACCGAAGGGGTTATAACCATTAATAAGTTGCGAGGAGTTCAGCCATAGGTAATCCCTCAACCACCCCATTAAATACGTAGAAGATTCGTTGAATTGAGCAGCATTCCCTTGCCATAAGGTGATGTGTTTCCAGTGCCAGTAGAAGGTGACCCATCCAATGGTGTTCAGCATCCAGAAAACGGCTAAATAAAAGGCATCCCAGGCTGAGATGTCGCAGGTACCGCCTCGGCCGGGACCATCGCAGGGAAAACTGTAACCAAATTCTTTTTTATCTGGCATCAACTTCGAACCGCGCGCGTCTAATGCGCCTTTCACTAAAATCAGTGTAGTCGTATGTAAGCCCAAAGCGATGGCATGGTGAACCAAGAAATCCCCGGGCCCAATCGTTAAGAATAGCGAGTTGCTGCTGTTATTAATAGCATCCAACCAGCCGGGTAACCACAAGCCCCGACCAGCATTACTTGCCGGACTACCTGCCGAGGATAGAAGCACATCGAAACCATACAAAGTTTTACCATGAGCAGATTGAATCCATTGAGCAAATACAGGTTCAATAAGAATCTGTTTTTCCGGAGTCCCGAAGGCTAGCATCACGTCGTTGTGGACATAGAGCCCTAGCGTGTGGAACCCCAGGAATAAACTAGCCCAACTTAGGTGAGCTATTATTGCTTCTTTGTGTTCCAACATTCTTGCTAAGACGTTATCTTCATTTTGTTCAGGATCATAATCCCTAATAAGGAATATAGCTCCGTGTGCAAAGGCTCCTGCCATGATAAACCCGGCGATATATTGGTGGTGGGTGTATAGCGCGGCTTGAGTCGTATAATCCTGTGCTATGAAGGCATAAGCGGGTAGGGAATACATGTGTTGCGCAACCAACGAAGTGACGACCCCTAAAGCAGCTAAAGCGAGTCCCAATTGAAAATGGAGGGAATTATTGACCGCATCGTAAAGTCCTTTGTGTCCACGGCCCAACTTACCTCCCGGAGGGATATGGGCCTCCAGAATCTCTTTCATACTGTGTCCAATCCCAGAGTTAGTCCTGTACGTGTGGCCAGCAATTATAAACACAACGGCAATGGCTAAGTGGTGATGAGCAATATCAGTTAGCCACAAACTTTGAGTCTGTGGATGAAATCCGCCCAAAAATGTTGAAATAGCTGTTCCTGCCCCTTGAGTACTATCAAACAAATGGCTACTGGAATCGGGATTTTGCGCGTAGACACTCCACTGACCCCGGAAGAACGGTCCCAATCCTTGGGGATGCGGGGTGGCAGTTAATAAATCACCCCATCTGACATGTCCGCCCCTCGCTTCGGGAATAGCTACGTGGACTAAATGTCCCGACCAAGCCAAAGAACTCACCCCAAAGAGTCCCGAAAGGTGGTGATTAAGCCGGGATTCTGCATTTTTGAACCAAGAAATGCTTGGTTTCCATTTAGGTTGCAGATGTAACCAGCTAGCTAGTAAGAACGAAGCAGAAATAGCTAGCAGAAAAATAGCTCCAGTGTAAAGATCTTGGTTATTGCGTAGGCCAATAGTGTACCACCACTGGTACACACCGGAGTAGGCAATATTGACTGGACCCGCAGCCCCTCCTCGAGTGTAGGCTTCGACAGCTGGTTGACCAAAATGAGGATCCCAAATGGCATGAGCAATTGGTCTCACATGTAACGGGTCCCGCACCCATGCCTCGAAATTGCCCTGCCAAGCCACGTGGAACAAATTTCCAGAGGTCCGTAGAAAGATGATAGCTAATTGACCAGAATGAGATGCAAATATTTTCTGGTAGAGACGTTCCTCGGTAGTGTCGTCGTGACTCTCGAAGTCGTGGGCAGTGGCTATACCAAACCAGATACGACGAGTAGTCGGGTCTTGGGATAGACCCCGGCTGAACTGTGGAAATCTTGATGCCGTAATGTTTCTCAAATCCTCCTAGCCATTATCCCACTGCAATGATTCTCGCCAGGAAGAACGCCCACGTCGTGGCGATTCCACCCAGAAGGTAGTGAGTTACCCCCACGGCACGTCCCTGTATAATACTTAGGGCCCTAGGTTGGGTGACAGGGGCAACTTTTAATTTGTTATGAGCCCAAACAATGGATTCGATAAGTTCTTGCCAGTATCCGCGACCACTAAATAGAAACATCAGGCTAAAAGCCCAGACAAAGTGAGCCCCCAGGAATAGAAGACCATACGCAGATAACGAAGAACCATATGATTGGATGACTTGGGAAGCCTGTGCCCACGGGAAATCTCGTAACCATCCATTAATTGTTGTTGAACTTTGTGCGAAGTTTCCCCCAGTGATGTGGTTTACCACTCCCTGTTCACCCACACTGCCCCAAACATCGGATTGCATCTTCCAGCTGAAGTGAAATATAACTACTGAAATCGAGTTGTACATCCAGAATAACCCCAAGAAAACGTGATCCCAAGCAGATACTTGGCAGGTACCTCCTCTGCCAGGACCGTCGCAGGGAAAGCGAAAACCAAGATTTGCTTTGTCGGGTATTAGCCGAGAGCTACGTGCAAATGAAACACCTTTCAGTAATATTAATACGGTAACATGAATCGTGAATGCATGGATATGGTGTACCAGAAAATCTGCGGTACCTAATGGAATTGGGGCCATGGCAACTTTGCCGGCTACAGCGACTAAGTCGCCGCCACCCCAAGTTAAGCTAGTACTCGACGCCGCATTAGGCGCGGTTGCTTCAGGAGCCAAGGCATGGGTATTCTGCACCCACTGAGCAAATATCGGTTGTAATTGAATGGCAGTATCCGAAAACATATCTTGAGGACGCCCCAAGGCACTCATGGTATCATTATGGATGTATAGACCGAAGCTATGAAAACCTAGGAAGATGCAAACCCAGTTGAGATGTGAAATTATTGCATCGCGGTGCCGAATAACGCGATCTAACAGATTGTTGTATTGAGTAGTTGGATCGTAATCTCTTACCATAAAAATAGCCGCGTGTGCAGCTGCGCCAACTACTAAAAACCCCCCTATCCACATATGATGTGTAAACAAGGAAAGTTGTGTGGCATAATCGGTGGCCAAGTAAGGATACGGGGGCATCGCATACATGTGGTGGGATACAATAATTGTTAAAGAACCTAGCATGGCAAGATTGATTGCTAATTGAGCATGCCACGAACTCGTTAGAATTTCGTAGAGACCTTTGTGGCCTTCACCCGTGAAAGGACCTTTATGAGCTTCCAAGATTTCCTTCGTGCTATGTCCGATACCCCAGTTGGTTCTGTACATGTGACCAGCTACCAAAAAGAGAACGGCAATGGCTAAGTGGTGATGTGCGGTATCAGTCAGCCACAAACCTCCCGTTACTGGGTTCAATCCCCCACGGAAAGTCAAAAAATCTGCGTATTCTGACCAGTCAAGAGTAAAAAATGGGATCAGTCCTTTGGCAAAACTCGGATATGCCTGGGCTATAAGATCACGATTAAGAATGAATTCATGAGGAAGGGGTATCTCTTTGGGGTCAACCCCCGCATCTAATAGTTGGTTAATTGGCAATGAAACATGTATCTGATGTCCCGCCCACCCTAGAGATCCCAACCCCAATAGACCCGCCAAATGGTGATTCAGCATCGATTCAACGTTCTGAAACCAAGCTAGTTTCGGGGCGGCTTTGTGGTAGTGAAACCAACCGGCGAAAAACATCAATCCGGCAAAAATTAAAGCACCCACAGCTGTGCAATAGAGCTGCAATTCATTAGTTATTCCGGAAGCTCGCCAAAGTTGGAAAAATCCAGACGTTATCTGTACACCCTGAAACCCTCCACCTACATCTCCATTGAGTATCTCTTGACCCACTATTGGCCAAACAACCTGGGCACTAGGTTTCACATGAGTGGGATCATTCAGCCATGCCTCATAGTTGGAAAAACGGGCCCCGTGAAAGTACATTCCACTCAACCGAATGAAAATAATGGCTAGCTGACCAAAATGGGCACCAAATATTTTACGGGATATATCCTCCAAATCATTGGTGTGGCTATCGAAATCGTGGGCATCGGCATGTAGGTTCCAAATCCATGTGGTGGTACTGGGACCCTTAGCCAAATTTCTTGAGAAATGTCCGGGTTGGGCCCATCTCTCAAAAGAGGTTTTTACGGGATCCTTCTCCACCATAATCTTGACTTCTGGTTCTGGCGAACGAATAGTCATCGGGACTCTCCTCTCTTCGGACGGGGGATAGCGACAACCTACCAACGGAAGATACGAAACTTCTAAGAACTAGAGTTTTTACCAGCATGTAGTAATCTACTCCCTTTTCTTTTGAGTTTGAAACTCGAGCAGCTGCCATGAAGAAGTTATGCAGGGTAGGCATTTGATGGCATTATTACACGAACCAGTAGTGCCTAACGGACTTGATAAGATTGATCCTCCGTTCGATAGGGAGAGGGGCGGCGAGGAGCAAGCAGGAATTTCTATCTATTAACTCTATTTGTTAACCTTTTTGTATCACGCCGCTCTACCCCCCCCCCCCCCCCCCCTTCACTAATTCACTAGTTAATTAAGCAAAGAAGAGCGTCCCGTAATTTTTAACCAATTCTGTGCTTCAGTGTAATTACCGGGGGGAGGTGCTACTGCCTGTTTCCAATACTCAGCAGCTTGATCAAACCAAGCTTCCGAAATCTCTAAATTTCCTTGGTTAATGGCCTGTTCCCCTCGATCAGAATGGGTGATTATTTCCCAACCCCCTCCTTTGGAACCGAACTTGGGGGTTTCCCGCCTCATACGGCTCGGACAACTCCGTTACCGGCTCCTCGTCCCCCAACGAAGAAATAGAGATTACTTTCGAACTTTGGAGGAACTAAGAATAGTCAGGTTTCTGATTTCACCCGTCTTGGATAAAATTTTTTCCGTACTCCCAGTTAGAGAAACAGGAGGGAAGAAGTAATAACCTCCTTCGGCACTAACTACCCCATCTCGAAGTGGATTTTTTCATGTTATAAAAATTTTTCTTTTAGGATTTGATACTACGCCGTGGTCTGTTACTTATTTTTCCCAACCGTCTCTACTACAGAGACAAATTGTGTAACTTCTTTAATGGACCAATCTCATCGCATCGATCCAGATTTTCAATGATGAATCTTTACGATGCTTTATTCTTCGATTCAGTCAATTATCCGTGAGACAGTTAGGCTACCTTCCTCTTCCAAACCCGGATTGCTTCGAAAGAGGCCGAATCCCGCAGCTCGAGGCAGCTCCCGTTCAGAAGTATGCCTGGGGGAAGCCCTTATTCCTTGGTTGAGTATTTACAAACCGGAGAATCCTGAAGCGCAGGTAGTCGCACGTGGTGACAGATCACAGCCATATTATTAAAAGCTTGTGGCGGAGAAGAATTCCGCTCCGGTGCTTGAAAGTAGTATTCCAAAGCTCTTGCATGTTTTCCATTACTTGTATGAATAAGGCCTATATTATAAAGTATGTAACTTCGGTCATAAGAGTCAACCTCTAAACGCATGGCTTTGTAGTAACTTCATAAAGCTTCTGCATATTCTCCTTCAGATTGGGCCGACATCCGTTACGGTTGCTTATACAAAAAAGCCCCGCTCCGAAACCGTACATGAGGTTCCCAACTCATACGGCTCCTCCCGCTCGATTCGCGGAAAAAAGAAGTAGCACTCGAAATTACCTAACTATCTATACTCCTAATTTGAAATTAAGCGGGGGTTGGTGTTTCGTGAAACCGGTATCTAACCATCCTTCTCGCAAACGATTTATTTGAGGCGGTTGCGTCATTTCCCTGCGGTAATGTAAGGCGATAACAATAAATCCCTTGGCAATTTATTCGTTCCCAACGTTTCGTTTTTCGAGGGATTATTCACTTCAGCAATCTCCGATGATTTTAAGGGTATCCGAGTTGCAAACAGGATGGATGTTTGCTACCCCAATCGCTACTGGTCGTTACCGCGACTTCAAAATTATCGGAAGTAGCCAATATCTGTTCTGTCGAACCCAGAAATTGTCGTAGATTTTGTATTGCCGATTCCTTCATGTAGTGCCTGCCCCCTCCTTGTGCTTACTCATGAAATCACCATGTATTACACATCAAATTATGAATTTAACCTCTTGCTTACCTGATATCGAAATCCGTGGGAAGTAGGAGCCGTAGCTTACGAGGCTGCATCAGTCGTGGATACGCGACCGAAGGGTTCGTCCGGCAATCGAGACACACCTCTAGAAAATGTAGGCTCGTCGAAGCTATAATTTTTTCAACTTCTATTGAATAATGTTAAATTACTTGCCTTGTCGAATCGCGCCATCCCTATAATATGTAGAAGCTTCCCTTTCTCTCTTAGTAGTAGGTAGGATTTGCGATGAAATATCCGCTAGAATTGTGAAAGTTTTGTCGATAAAATTGTCATTTCTCTGAGATCTAGGCGTAATCAATTTCGACTCCTTGTTTTTCTCCGCACTGCACTTGTTATTGGTACATTAACTGAGATTGCAAAAAAAAAGAAATATACTTAGACGATGACGTAGAAGAAAAGGTGGTGAAGTGACAAGTCGCGTTGATTATTTATTTCTCGTTTGATTTGTATTTCAGAAGAAGTTGTTTCCAGCTATTACTAACAAGTCACTTGTCATTTTACTACCTAAATGCCTAAAATATGTCAAATGATTTAATTGATGAACTCTAGGAAGGGTGGCCGAGCGGTTTAAGGCGTAGCACCGGAAATGCTAAGTAGATTTACAGCTACCGAGGGTTCAAATCCCTCCCTTTCCTTTCTCTATTTTTATCTACCCGAGGTTTTTATTCTCACCTCCTCATACCCAAATCTAGCTAAATTGCCGACTTGAGAGATACGGTCAATCAAGTCGTCCAACTTTGGAGAAGCCGAAGGACCATCTCAATAAAAGCAATAAGAATAGGTAATCCCTTCTTGGTGGGAATTTAGTTGAAGTGATGTGGACGATTAATTTAGATACTTCATCGTGTACCAAAACAATTTGCTCAAAAGTAGAATATTTATATAAAGTAAAAAATTATGATTTAATTTATGCTCCAAGAAAGGGACAAGCTACTAGATCGAAAAACTTTCGTCATTTCCTAAGTAATCTGCTTATTGAATTTCATCATCCCAAGTCCTTTGCTTAGGTTTTCGTCGTAGAGACCTCCAAATTATTTGATTAAATTAAAAATTTAATCAATGATCACTAAGCTTTGCGGGAGTAATACTCAACAACTAACAATTCATTTATATTCAAATTGACGGATTCTCGATTGGCAATACGATTCACCAATCCTGTTGGCCTGTTGCCTTCCGATAGGGAAACGGTCAAATGATCCGGTGTGTTGTCCCCTCCGGGAAACTTACCCCTCAGTGCATTGTGGGAAGTTGGTCGATTTCGAACAGTAATAATGTCTCTCGGCTTACAGCGATAACTTGGTATATCTACAATACGGCTGTTCACCAAAATATGTCTGTGATTAACTAACTGTCTAGCGGCGGGAATCGTGGAAGCCATACCTAAGTTAAAAATCACATTATCTAGACGCATTTCAAGTAATTGTAGCGGTACTTGGCCCGTTGAACCCCTAGTTTTCCTAGCGATACGTACGTATTTTAGTAGCTGGCGTTCTGTTAATCCATAATTGAAACGTAATCTTTGTTTGGCCTCCAAACGCACGCAGAATTGAGAAATTTTTCTTGAAGCTGATTGGTCGGTAGCAACTCGAAATTCTCCCAAGTTGGGTGTTTCACCCTTACCCGTAAACCCCGGCAAATTCTTTAGACGACGTATCAATCTCAAACGAGGTCCTCGGTAGCGAGACGTGAAAACTCCTTTTCTGTAAACGTTTGCTGGGTAAAAAACTTATGGGATCAGCACGGGGATACTACCTGCTACTGCCGCATCGGCGGAGAAACTAGAAGTCAGTCAAAATTGATATCTGTGACAATCATAACATATGAATAGGGACTAACAAATATTCAACTTGTTATCAACATTTGGGAAATAGTTGGGGGCAAGGTAGGCATAGACTACCAGCGACTCGTAATGCCAGATGGAAACGTTATAGCATATCCATTTACATAAAATTTTTAGCAAAAAAAATCAAACTGATCGACAGATGTATTGCTCCAAATAGTGCATTCATATATACTTTTATAATAGAAACTCAGCTTTTGAGAAGCAAATGAATCGCCGCTGACAAGTTGAATTACACGTATTTATCTATTTTAAGGAGTGATAGTAAGAAACAGTGTCTTCTTCTTCTATCTCTTTGCTAGTTAAAAACTTACCAAATACAGAAAAATGTGTAGACAAAATATCGTCAACCTAGGCTAGGCAGATTAGTTAGGTGTAAGCACGCCAAAAGTTTTTACACAGTTATGTGGTTACCTATTTCTTCCTATCAGTTCGTTGGGGCCTAAAGGGTGGGGATATGGCGGAATGGTAGACGCAGCGGACTCAAGCAGATTGAGCCTAGGTATGGAGACATATCAAGTGGCAGCCCCCAGATTCAGGGAAACCTGGGACCATTTATCGGGCAATCCTGAGCCAAATCTTGTCTTACTCAAATGAATTTCGGGCGATGAGGCGAGATAGGTACAGAGACTCGACGGGGGTCATTCCAACGAGCAATTTGTTAGTTACTAATTCTCGAAAGAACTGAATATATAACTATTCTGTATGATTAACTGCGTGGGGTATATTCTATAAGTATAAGTATAATACTGAGATCTAGTGAAGAGGGGAATTTTTAATTTTTCAATTTGAACTTGGACGCAGATCGCTCGGTTTGGGGACAGCATTCAGTCACAAAATCACGATAATTTTTTCTCTTTCCTTATTACTTAGTAATGAAACACTAAGGAAACTATCTCTACTATTGCTAATCCACACATTTCTATCTCACCCATTATGTTATGGGATATGGGATCCCACTTCATTTTGACGAAAACTATTAGACAAGCGAGCCGGTAGCGGAAGACAATACTTTCGTGAATGGAGGTAGAGTCCCATTCTACGCACTCAGTAGAAGTAAGAAGTAGCGGCGCAAGTTGCAGTAGAACGAAAATCCGTTGGTTTCACATGACCGTGAGGGTTCGACTCCCTCTATCCCCAACGAGACAGTTTAGTTAACCCATTTCAGGTTGTCTGGATCCACATAACTTGTTCAGAAGCGAAATAGTTTGCAAGTGAGCCATTCAGGCTTTTAATATGCATGAATGGCTCAATCTAGTCCTTCCCATAATTTATTTACTGCAAGCGATATTGTATCAAACATATCGATGGAGGCAAAATCAACGATTTGACTAGGTGAAAAACTAGAGTTGGAAAATCTACTTAAATGATTTCTAGTTAACTTTTATCCGTAAATTAAGTTGGTCGAGATAGCCGAGATAGCTCAGTCGGTAGAGCAGAGGACTGAAAATCCTCGTGTCACCAGTTCAAATCTGGTTCTTGGCATATAGATGATTTGGGAGATAGGCCGAACCAGTTCTAGTATTATACGAAACTAACCCCGAAAAAGCTGTATTTCGGAAACTGGGCGGGTCATTTTTATTTGGGAGCTCCGCTTGGTAACCGTAAATAGCTTCGACAAAAATTAGATGTTAGGGGCAGTTCGGAAGATAAGTTTCTATTTTAGGTGAGGCCGGTTTTTTTCCTCTCACTTCCGTACGATTTAATAGGCATCCTGTAACTCGTAGAAGTTGGGTACGACGTAATCTTTACGTAGGGGCCACCCTATCCAACTTTCAGGCATCAGTATACGCCTAAGGTGCGGATGACCCTGATGGATTATTCCCAACATATCATAGGATTCACGTTCTTGGAGATCGGAACTTTTCCAAACCCAGTAAACCGAAGGTATTCTAGGGTTTCTTCTTGGAACAAAGATTTTTATACATACTTCCTCGGGTTGATCTGGCTGATCTCGCATCTGTGTCAGATGATATACACTGACTAGAGATCCTCCCGGTGTCGAGTCGTAAGCACGTTGAGAACGCAGGTAATTGAAACCATAGGCATATGGGGCGACAGCTACAGACAACCACTCCTCCGACTTGACTTGTAAAGTCTCGACACCCCTATAATCATAACCCAAAGGTCGATGGGGAAACTTATGTCTAGTTGACCAAGCAGATAAACGACCCCGCGTCTCGATATTGAATTGATCTTTATTGGTAGTGTTCATATTGGTTGACACCTCTTTCTTTTCCTATTTTATTCATTTATGAAATGAAATCTAGTTATTCCTCTACTTTTAATACTTATTTTTAAGACTTATCTTTAAGTTTCTGAAAGTTTTCCGAAAAACTATTTGATAACAATTTCGTATCACAGTTAGTTAATTCTTGATTGTATTCACGGATATGGATGCTAGGTACAAAGCAAAGTCGATGATTTAGACTGGGGTATTTCGTTCGGGTGGGACAGGAAGCTCGATCTATAGAGCTTCCTCTAGCAATTTTCTTACGGAGTTTCGTCACGGCATCAATAATAGCTTCAGGTTTGGGTGGGCAACCTGGTAAGTAAATATCGACGGGAATTGATTTGTCTACCCCGCGAACGGTACTGTAGGAATCTGTGCTAAACATGCCCCCCGTAATGGTGCAAGCTCCCATAGCGATTACATATTTCGGATCAGGCATTTGCTCGTAGAGTCTCACTAAGGACGGGGCCATCTTCATGGTTACAGTACCGGCGGTGACAACTAGGTCTGCCTGCCTAGGACTGGATCGGGGTACTAGACCGTACCGGTCGAAATCAAATCGTGAACCAATTAGGGAGGCAAATTCGATGAAGCAGCAGCTGGTACCATATAGAAGTGGCCACAAACTGGAAAGTCTGGACCAGTTGGAGAAATCATTTATATTAGCTAAAAAAATTGAATTTGACACACCCCATCCAGGGAGCGGAGGCTCTACCGAATTGAGGGGGATACCTACACCGCGGGGTTCAACCCCCTCTCCGCCGCCTTCACCCGAATATTTGGAAGTTGACACCATTCCGATGCTCCTTTTCGCCATGCGTGAACCAAACCAACTACTAGTATAAAAATGAAGATGATCACTTCGACGAAAGCAAATAGTCCCAATTCCCTGAAAGATACAGCCCAGGGATAGAGAAATACGGTTTCGACGTCGAAGACCGTGAAAACCAAAGCAAACATATAATAACGTATTTGAAATCGAATCCAAGTATTTCCCTTCGGTTCAATGCCCGACTCGTAACTTGTCAACTTCTCCGGTCCTTCCTGGGTGGGAGCAATAAATCCGGAAATCGAAGAAGCTAAATAGGGGATAGATATAGATACCAGCAGGAAAATCCAAAAGGATTCATATTGGTGGAGCGAAAACATTTGCATATTTCCTTCGCCTCAAATTTTTTTTTCTAATTTAGTTGATAGATTTGAAACTAGACAAAATGGTATCGACCTGGGGATTGGTAAGCAACTGTTGTCTCGCTATACTGCAATAGGTTTAGCACGTCTAACCTATTCAGGGAAGTAAATTGAACTTTTCGTTTGATTATACCGGTAGTTACCCCATCGATAAGAAAGGATGAAGAGAGAAAAGTGTTAGCCTTATATTTCTAAAACGGCAACGTCGCATTTGCAGTGGAAAAATCGAGTGATTCTCAAATTTCGGCAATTTCTTTGCACATTCTATTTTAGATTTTCCATACCCAGTTCTTGATTAACTGCATCAAAAAACTGGCATATATCCTTCCTAAAGAGAAAGAAAACTTACTAGATGTGACGATATAGTCATTTAAATAGACGACTCAGATTGAGTAGGTATTATGGTGTGCCAGCAATTTTCCACCCTTTTTCCGTTTCAAGTTAGGACTATACGGGTTTGAACCGTAGACACTCTCGGTCATGCAGATCGGAATATGGAAAAACCTCCCCGAACTGCTTGGCGAACCCAACATGCCGCTTCCACGGCATAGGGCTCTCTCGCCAGCTGTTCCCTGATTGAATTGGGAAAAACAAGCAATTGCTGATGCACCAACCCTGTTTCTACCTGTAGAAACTGGGGAGGGTTCCATATGCCCAAGCTATTTTTTACGAAAAGTTTTTCAAGAAATTTCTTGAGGAGGAATTAGCCAAATCAGGGAATCTCGAAGTACCTTCGGAAAGTTATTAACATTACGTTGACGCAGGTTTGCCTCTGGGGATACAGGTCCGCCTCGCGATATCAAATATTCTCTGTCGCTTGAAAGGAGTATACGGCACCTTCTACACCCGAAAGTTCGTGAGACGAGGAAAAGATTTGGCCTGGGGTCCTCGCATCGTCCCCACCAATTCACCAATTGTAGCATTGGGTAAACCAATTATTCACCATATCAACTTCTTTCTAAGGGTTGACTTCTTTTGGTCAACTTATCTGTCATGCTACTGTTCTCTCGTACCCCTCATTGTAAGTTAGACAAGGAATTATGACAAGGAATTATCATGCAGAGTTTTGCACGAGTCATTGGTTTTCGACAACTCTTCTGAGGAAGAGACGTCGGCGCACGTGTAAACGAGGCGCTCTACCGCTGAGCTATAGCCCCTGATACATCTGATCGTATATGAAAGAATTTCACCCAGTATCAATTAATTTCTGCCAAGTTAACAAATCAGTTTGAAGAAGAAATTATATATATGAGATCAAATACTTAATTAAGTGAAGTGGTGAGACATGCAGTTGTGCGTAGCTACTTCTTAGGGTATAATGAAAATACGGATATATATGACATGTTAATCACACACCTAGGTAGAAAGGATAGAAAGGATAGAAAGGATAGAAAGGATAGAAAGGATAGAAAGGATAGAAAGGATAGAAAGTGGCGTGGGATAGACTAAGTTACTGTCAGCCTACTTGACTCAGCGGTTAGAGTATCGCTTTCATACGGCGAGAGTCATTGGTTCGAATCCAATAGTAGGTAACACTTACTAGATACCGTGATGGTTAAATTGGTGGTATCTAATAAGTTTTACTGTGTATGAAACACATCGAGGGTTTCTGCGCGTACCATAAGTAGGATGATTATCAGACTATCAAATCACTTAGTGCTTTCGGGTGCGAAAAAAGCACTTCAAGCAACAGTTGAAGCTTCCAGCCTGGCCTTCGCTCTTTTAAAGGCCAAGTTAGCTTCTATTACCCTTTTCTTGCCTTCCGCTTTAGCTGAATTAGCCTGAGCCATCTGAAAAGTTCTTCGAGCTTCGTCGGGATCAATTTCGGCAGCTCTCTCTGCTTCGTTTACCAATATTGTCACCTGATTATTATCTATCATGGCGAAGCCGCCCATCGGTGCCATTGCAGACCACTGCCCATCATGACGTATTTTTGAAACTCCCATATCCAAAGCTGTAAGAAGTGGAGCATGGTTGGGTAATATACCAATCTGACCAGTATTAGTGGATGAAACAATTTCCCAAACCTCAGAATTCCAAACTATTCGATTAGGAGCCATCACGCGGAGATTCAAAGCCATCTCTTTTACTGACCCTCCACTTGTAAAGCCGCAGCCTTTGCGGTAGCTTCGTCGATATTGCCAACCAAGTAAAAAGCTTGTTCGGGAAGATTATCCAACTCTCCAGAAAGAATCATTTGAAATCCTTTAATGGTTTCCGATAAACTGACGTATTTACCCGGAGATCCGGTGAAAACTTCCGCTACAAAAAAAGGTTGTGATAAGAAACGTTCTATTTTTCTAGCCCTAGCTACCGTCAAGCGATCTTCTTCGGATAACTCGTCTAGTCCAAGAATAGCTATAATATCTTGAAGTTCTTTGTAACGTTGCAAAGTCTGCTTAACTCCCTGTGCCGTGTCGTAGTGCTCCTCACCCACAATCCAAGGCTGTGACATAGTCGAGGTCGAATCCAGCGGGTCTACGGCTGGGTAAATACCCTTCGCCGCCAATCCCCTTGGAAGCACAGTAGTGGCGTCTAAGTGTGCAGATGTCGTGGCGGGAGCCGGGTCAGTCAAATCATCCGCAGGTACGTAAACAGCTTGAATGGAAGTTATTGATCCCTCCTTGGTGGAAGTAATTCTTTCCTGTAATGATCCCATTTCTGTACCAAGGGTTGGTTGATAACCCACGGCGGAAGGCATCCTACCCAGTAATGCCGAGACCTCCGATCCCGCCTGGACAAAGCGGAAAATATTGTCGATAAATAAGGGTACATCTTGTTTGTTAACGTCTCGAAAGTATTCCGCCATTGTTGGAGCGGTTGAGCCAACTCTCATACGAGCTCCCGGTGGTTCGTTCATCTGACCATAAACCAAAGCTACTTTTGATTCCGAAATGTTTTGTTCATTAATAACTTTTGATTCTTTCATTTCCATGTAAAGGTCATTACCTTCACGTGTACGTTCTCCTACTCCGCCAGATACGGATACACCTCCATGAGCTTTCGCAATATTATTGATTGATTCCGTAATAAGAACCGTCTTTCCAACTCCAGCCCCACCAAGTAACCCGATTTTTCCGCCTCTCCGGTACGGAGCCAAAAGATCCACAACCTTTATACCCGTTTCGAAAATTGATAATTTGGTATCCAACTGGGTAAATGCCGGGGCGGGCCTGTGAATTGGAAATGTCGCATTACTTCGCACAGGACCCAAATTATCTACGGGTTCACCGAGGACGTTAGATATTCGGCCAAGAGTAGTTTCACCAACGGGAACACTAAGGGGGGCTCCCGTATCAACAGCACCCATACCTCTCATCAAACCGTCTGTGGCACTCATAGCTACGGCTCTTACTTCATTGTTACCTAATAATTGTTGAACCTCACAAGTAACATTAATCTGCTGACCTGCTGGATTTTGTCCTTTGACTATTAGTGAGTTGTAGATATTGGGCATCTCCCCCGGGGAGGAAGCCACATCCAATACTGGTCCAATGATCTGAGTGATATAGCCCACATTTTTTTCCACCAATTCAGAAATTTCGAAAGAGAGAGAACTGGTTTTCATAACTATTTCGGTGTATTATCTTTATTTGATTACTGAATCGATAGAAATATTTTGTATCTTATCGCTGAGTGGTCGATATCGGAGAAGAAGTCATCCGTTCCCTTCCCACCCACTCTCCCTTATTTCAACTTGTTTTGCAGATGTAGCTATAGATAGATGAAATGGGGGGGTGTAAACTGCGCCGCAGATGAAGCAGACTCCTTATTATGCTTCGTATACGATCGAGAGACTGATAAAATCTGCGTCCTATCCATTGAATTTTCATTATTGGGATGCGCGTTCTACTCTTTTTCAAACGAGATTGACCACTAAACACGAGGGATTGGCAATTACTTAGTTCGCATTCTACTGACTAGTCTAACCACGAAGAGATTCCCGAGTCAATATATTGGGATGAGGCAGAATGCTGCTTCCTAAGCAGTTTTTGCAAGAAAACAAATTGATTAGTTGCACCGCGCACGAGACGCGGTATAAAATGATAATGTTCCATGCTTGAAATGGGATTTTGACAGGTATAAGTATCGCGCGCGGGTTGAACTACATCTACTTCGCGTTTCACATCGAAATACTCTACCTAGGCCGAGCAGATCTCATCTTTGTAAGATTTACTAATTTAGTCATAGGGAGGAACAAACCCATGTCACCACAAACGGAGACTAAAGCAGGTGTTGGATTCAAAGCTGGTGTCAAAGATTATCGATTGACCTATTACACCCCCGAATACAAGACCAAAGATACCGATATCTTAGCAGCCTTTAGAATGACCCCACAACCCGGAGTACCGGCTGAGGAAGCCGGAGCTGCGGTAGCTGCGGAATCCTCCACGGGTACGTGGACCACTGTATGGACAGATGGGTTGACCAGTCTTGACCGTTACAAGGGCCGATGCTACGACATCGAACCCGTCGCTGGGGAGGAAAACCAGTATATCGCGTATGTAGCTTATCCTTTGGATCTATTCGAAGAAGGTTCTGTCACCAACTCGTTCACCTCTATTGTAGGTAATGTCTTTGGATTTAAGGCTCTACGCGCTTTACGCTTGGAAGACCTTCGAATTCCCCCCGCTTATTCTAAAACTTTCATTGGACCGCCTCATGGTATTCAGGTCGAAAGGGATAAACTAAACAAATATGGACGTCCTTTATTGGGATGTACAATCAAGCCAAAATTAGGTCTGTCTGCTAAGAATTATGGTAGAGCCGTCTACGAATGCCTCCGCGGCGGACTTGATTTCACAAAAGATGATGAAAATGTGAATTCCCAGCCATTCATGCGTTGGAGAGATCGCTTCCTATTCGTGGCAGAAGCTCTTTTCAAATCCCAGGCTGAAACGGGGGAAATCAAGGGGCATTACTTAAACGCTACCGCAGGTACATGTGAAGAAATGATGAAGAGAGCTGTTTTCGCTAGAGAGTTGGGTGCACCAATTGTCATGCATGACTATCTGACCGGAGGGTTTACCGCAAACACCAGCTTAGCTTATTACTGCAGAGACAATGGCCTACTTCTTCATATTCACCGTGCGATGCATGCTGTGATCGATAGACAACGAAATCACGGTATGCATTTCCGCGTATTGGCCAAAGCATTACGCATGTCCGGTGGAGATCATGTACACGCTGGAACTGTGGTAGGTAAACTAGAGGGGGAACGAGAAGTAACCCTGGGTTTCGTCGATTTACTTCGCGACGATTACATTGAAAAAGATCGTAGTCGTGGTGTCTATTTCACACAAGATTGGGTATCTATGCCGGGTGTACTCCCCGTAGCTTCGGGGGGTATCCACGTTTGGCACATGCCTGCCCTAACCGAAATCTTCGGGGACGATTCCGTATTACAGTTCGGCGGGGGAACCTTGGGACATCCTTGGGGAAATGCACCCGGTGCGGTAGCCAATCGAGTCGCATTAGAAGCTTGCGTACAGGCTCGCAACGAGGGTCGCGACCTCGCCCGTGAAGGTAATGAAATTATTCGTGAAGCTAGTAAGTGGAGTCCGGAATTGGCCGCTGCATGCGAGATATGGAAAGCAATCAAATTTGAATTCGATACAATTGATACGTTGTAAATAGATTGGAGTTTTAGTAGCTATTTGCTACCTGCATCTGTTCCGAAACAGTTGTAAGACATACCAGGAGTATCGGGAAGGGGTTAATCTCCCCCATACTCCTGATGCAACACGCGACGCTATAGTGAGGTTGGCTAATCAATGATGGAAACTGGGAAACACATGGTATTGAAATGTGAATCTGGGGGTTCAAATCCCTACCAACTCATATTGAAAAATTACGAGATGTGAACGAGTGGTCTGAAGCTGAACCCGATGTTTTATGTTTACTAAAAATATCTCTACCTTGTTTAGCTTCATAGCATATTGCTTCGTTTGTTTCGTTGGATAATAGAAATCGAACACTTATAATACGACTGATTCGACAGATAACTAGTCAATTATCAATTATTTGTTAGATCAACGAACTTGGATTTGGTCCCAATTCGCTGATATCTAAGGGGGAAGAGTTCGCCATATCATGGAAAATCTATTTGAAATTTATTTCTTCCACGAGTTAGAGGGAAACAACAGATGAGGAGATTCTTACGTCTGTAACAAATTGGTTCGAAGATAAGCGCAAATTTGGTGGATTGATTGGAGCTTTTCCCGAAGAAGCTACCAGAGGCTCTATCTCAAATGAAAAGGAAAGAGAGAAGCGGATAAGTGTTAACACGAATAGAGGATTATGGGCTCGATGCGATAACTGCGGAAACATGCTTCATGTGAAATTTTTGAAACAGAATAAAAGTGTTTGTGAAGAACGTGGTTATCACCTTTCAATGAATAGTATGGAAAGGATCGAACTTTTGATTGATCGTAACACATGGATTCCCATGGATGAAGACATGACCACAGAAGATGTTTTAGATTTTTCCGACGAGGATTCCCATCAAAATCGGTTAGCTGTTTCTCAGGAAAAAACGGGTTTAGCCGATGCTACTCAAACAGGTATAGGATATCTAAATGGAACACTTGTTGCACTTGGTGTTATGGACTTCCATTTCATGGGAGGAAGTATGGGATCCGTTGTGGGTGAAAAGATTACTCGTCTAATTGAATATGCCACGGATAAGTCTTTGCCATTAATCTTAATTTGTGCTTCTGGGGGAGCGCGTACGCAAGAAGGAACGTTGAGCTTGATGCAAATGGCTAAAATTTCTTCCGTCTTGCAAATTCACCAAGTTCGAAGGAAATTACTTTATATATCGATTCTTACCTATCCAACCACGGGGGGTGTCACCGCCAGTTTTGGCATGTTGGGGGATATAATTATTGCCGAGTCCAAAGCGTATATAGCATTCGCTGGTAAAAGGGTAATTGAACAAACATCGCGTCAAAAGATACCCGAGGGCTTTCAAGCAGCTGAGTCTTTATTTGATAATGGGCTACTCGATTCGATTGTTCCACGTAATCTCTTGAAGGGTGTTTCGGGCGAAATATCTGAACTTCATTCCTCAGCTCCTTATAAAAAAAATTGAATTTGTTCCGAATTTTTTTTATCCACTTCAGAATCGGCCACATCTTACCCCCCCCCCCCCTCCCCTCCTTACCACTAAATGGAAAAACAATCGTCATCTCCATTTTATTTTCGTACGACAAGAACTTTGTTGGATCTTTTCTTTTAGTGTCGGCCTACTCGTTCCCCCCCAATGAACCCGAAAATTGAGAAAATCTAAATCGGGTTACTCTACCGGAAGCCTGGAAAACCCTTTTCTTTGTGGAACAAAGGGAATATCATTAGATATTAGAAAGAAGAGTGAGACAGAGATATATGATTATATAAATAGATTTCTTCTTTTCTTTATTGTAGTTGAGGTAATTTTATCATGGCAGCATCTCATCTACCCTCTATTTTTGTACCCCTAGTCGGTTTGGTGTTTCCAGCAGTTACAATGGCTATCCCATTTCTATATATCGAACGGGATGAAATCTTATAATTTTTTTCCCTTTTTTTTTTTATTTTTTGTAGATGGAATAAACTGCTCGGTGACTTTCTGATATCAATTGAATTCGAAGTCTAGTCTGAGCTAATACTTAATAGAGATGAATTCCCCTTTTCTTGGCGGTTACCTTATCCTTGTTTGAGTCCCCAATAATCTCAAGAATGTCGCCCCAATCAAATTCAATCTATGTCTCATTATCATTTCATATAAAAATGAGATATAGATTTATTTTTTGTTAACAAACGCATCATTTGTAGATAACTACCCCATATGCTTGAACTCCATCTTGGTGCTTCATTATTAAACGAAAATAAACCAGAAACAAGCGGAAGTAATGGACTGCAAAGAAAAAATAAGAAAAGTGAATTTGGTGGTAAAATGACTAATCCATTTATTATGCAATATGTGAGGAAATATTAATGAATTGCCGTTCCAAATGGATCCAAGTAGATTTTATAAAAGGCTCCCGCACATTTGCGAATTCATGTTGGGCCTGTATCCTTGTCTGTGGCGCAACAGGTTTTCTACTAGTAGGACTTTCCAGCTGCGTCGGCGAAGATCTGATCCCCGGACTTTCATCCGAACACATTGTTTTCATTCCACAAGGTATTGTAATGTGTTTTTACGGGATTGCAGGCCTCTTTCTCGGGCTGTATTTGTGGTGTACCGCGTTTTGGAACGTGGGGGGCGGTTACAACTTGTTCGATAAGCGAGAAGGATTCTTTTCTATCTTTCGGTGGGGCTTCCCCGGAACTAATCGCCGCATCCGCATCCGACTTGTACTAAAAGATATAGAAGCAGTTGGGTTGGAAAGTAAAGAAGGCTTTTATCCGCGTCGGATTCTTTACTTGAAAGTAAGGGGTCGTCAAAATATCCCACTAACTAGGATCGGTGAAAGTTTAACCTTAGGAGATATAGAAGAAAAAGCCGCTGAACCTGCTCGTTTCCCGCGTGTATCAATTGAAGGTTTTTAAAATTTATTGAATTTCAAAACTAGATGATTTACGAAGAAATGTAAGGCTACTAGAGCGGCGAAAATAAATTCGAGGGGGAGGGGTCGAAAGAAGGAATAGCCTAATTACGACAATTCAACTGATTAGTCTCATACTTCGTCTATTTTCCTCTCCTGATTGATAGATAGTTACAGTTAATATATGCGATTACATTGTTGGAAACGGAAAATTATTCGATGGTTTCTTAGTACTCCACATCGTTCCTCGGATAGAGCTTATGAGGCTAGTAAGCGACTACAGTCCCTAATAGACGACTCTCCGCTTCTTGTGCAAGTAAAATTATCCCCCTCAACACCGGAGAAATTGCTGCGGGCCACGACGGCGCCCACAAACACGGTATCCAATAAATCTAGATATCTAATATACTGTAGCCTCCTAGAGCACAGATTTAGTATATCCCTTCTGGGAATGCAAAGAGACTTGAGACTTCTCTTTAGGACAAAACTCCTCCGATTGCTTCCACGTGGGTGTGATCGCGCAACCAATTCTTTGATAAAAAATTGCTTGAATATTTTTTTGCCGAACCTTCCAGATATTTTGCTTTTCCAAGATATATCTCCAAACTCTCGCCGAAATTGTTATATGAATGGTGAAACAGTCAACAAACGTAAAAAATTTGTTAGCTTCGCAGAAGATAAATTGAAAAATGATTTTCCTTCTTGCATCCCTTACAAGTTGAATAATATAGAAGAAATAAATAGGAAATTAGCTTGGATTGAAGCGACTTCAAATGAGTTCGATGTTAGGAGAGCACGTTGTTCCATAAACCTTTTTCCACTTCAAACTACCAAAAAAGTGATTGAAAAATCATTTAATTATGAATCAGCAAATTTTCCGTCGGCCTATGAGTCAATCAGTTTGGTGCCTCGTTCTGTGACTCGTACTTTATCCAAGTTCAGGGCGGAATTGACAAATCAATCAAGTGTGTTGGTACATAACGATTTCGACTTAACTAGAAACCAAGCATTAGTTTCCCTTCAATATGTTGGGTGTTTTTTGCTTCTCCCCCTCACGATTCCAATCAGTTTCAGAAATTGGTTTTTGGAGTCTTGGATTAGGGGTTGGTGGAACATTACCCAAATTCAAGTATTTATCAACCCTCTTCAAGAGGAAAAGGCTCTGAAGCAGCTTCGAGAAGCAGAAGCATTGCTCTGGTTAAGTGACGCGACTAAACATTTGGCAGATACGCAGTTGCAAAATTTTGATGCAAATGCATATGATGAGACTACTCAGTTGGCAACAACGTATAACGAACTCAATATTCAGCTACTGCTGCAGCTAGTAACCGATGTAATTAGTATTGCCACCCCAACTTTATTGCTTGTAACGGGTCGAAAGAGACTTGCAGTTTTAAATTCCTGGATTCAGGAGTCATTTCACAGTTTGAGTGACACAATGAAAGCGTCTCCCATTCTTTTACTAACTGATTTATGTGTAGGGTTTCACTCGCCCCATGGTTGGGAAATAGTCATAGGTTCCCTCTTCGAACATTTTGGCTTAATCCCCAATAAATATGTAATTTCTCGCCTCGTCTCAACCTTTCCAGTTATTTTAGATACGGTATCCAAATATTGGATCTTTCGTCACTTGAATCGCACATCTCCCTCGATTGTAGCAACTTATCATACAATGAGTGGGTGATAACAACTTCTTCTCCGAATTTGCATCTAGCAGGCTAGACCAGTTCATTCTTTTGGGTTACTTGCAACCCCCTATCGTTTGTCATCTGCTAATAGTGATCAAGTAGAACGGGGGAAAGAATTAGAACAAGAAAGAATTATTTGCTACCAAGCGGCGTCAACAATTAACCCGTTTGTATAAAGACTTGAGACTAATCATCAATCTATGCAAAGAAGAATTACGAATAACTGGATGAAAAAGTGTTGGATTCCGTCACTTGCACTTGCGGTATTGATCGGTTTCGGTGAATTAAACTGTCCATCTGTATCAAATGCATATCCGATTCTTGCGCAACAGAATTATGAAAATCCCCGAGAAGCTACGGGGCGTATCGTGTGTGCCAATTGCCATCTAGCCAAGAAACCTGTGGATCTTGAGGCCCCGCAATCTGTTCTTCCCGATACTGTATTTGAAGCAGTTGTTAAGATTCCTTATGATACGTAGATAAAATAAGTACTTGCAAACGGGAAAAAGGGGGGCTTGAATGTCGGCGCTGTCCTCATTCTACCAGAGGGGTTTGAATTGGCTCCCCCTAATCGCATCCCAGCCGAGATGAAAGAAAAGTTAGGAAAATTGTCATTTCAAAGTTACCGTCCCGGCAAAGAAAATATAATCGTCGTAGGGCCAGTGCCAGGCAAGTTATACAATGAAATCACATTTCCAATTCCATCACCAGACCCTGGTACCAACAGGGAAGCTCATTTTCTGAAATATCCCATTTATGTTGGGGGGAATAGGGGGAGGGGACAAATCTACCCAGATGGGAGCAGAAGCAACAACACGGTCTACACCGCCTCAGCAACGGGAAAAATAAAGAGGGTTGTTCGTAAAGAAGGAAAGGGTGGATACGAAGTCACTATTGAAGAGTCATCCGGGAATCGTGAAGCAACGGATACTGTCCCCCCCGGTCTCGAACTCATTGTTTCAGAAGGTGAGTTAGTTAAGGCCGATCAGCCATTGACTAATAACCCTAATGTTGGTGGATTCGGTCAGGGAGAAGTCGAAATCGTACTCCAGGACCCATTGCGTATCCGAGGTCTTATAGCTTTCCTCGCATCGGTTGTCTTGGCACAGATTTTCCCCGTGCTTAAGAAAAAACAGTTTGAAAAGGTGCAGTTGGCAGAAATGAATTTCTGATTGTCTACTCCTTCTTCTGGTTATCCCTCTCGTGGCTGGATAATCCGACTGATAATTGCGTGTAGAAAAGAAATTTCATTTGTCTTTTCTTTTAGTCAATAGTTTGATAGCTACGAAGTGTTGGTTGCGTCGACTTGGATGATGTGGGTGGTGTCAGCGGCGTCGACACCACCCACATCATCCACATGTCTTCTCCGACGCAATCAGCTTACTTCTTTATCTCCCAGTCTCCCAATTTGACTTCATCAAGTCTAAACTAGGACACGGAAGATGCAATATCGGGTAGGGAGGTAGACTACAAATATGGATGAGACTAGTTGAGGAGATTACTACTAGGTAAGGATGGGGGGGGGGGGGTAAAAAAATCTTCACTTTATAGTTATAGTTCGACCCACTTTATAGTTCGACAAACTATAAATCGTACTCAAAACTTATTGATTGATCCAGTTATGTCGAACTAGTTTTTCCCGAAATATCTCTTTTATGTATGTATATGATTACAAAAAAAATATGTAGATAATTTAATTGTTACATTCAGCCTCGATCGATCGATTCTTTAGACAGAAAAGAATCGATCGAACCATCTACTCGAAAGATGCATGGTAGAGCTAGTCTCTAGCTAACTAAATAGAGATATATTAAATTGAACCGCTTCTTTCTCCTCCTTTAAGTAAAAAGAGAAGATAAATTGGAGAATTCGCTTCTATAATTAATTCGGCAAAATTTTCCCGACCAGATGGCAGTCATTATCGAGGAGACGACCCCAACCCTGAGTAAGCTCCGTAAAAAAATATGCCTAACGGACCTATCACAGGTGTACCGGCTACAGTACCCACCAACCACAAGGGAATCCTTCCAGTGGTATTTGTCATCTGCGCCACCTCCTTACCCCCTACTCTTTCGGCTTTATCATCTGGTCCCGACTCGAGACATGAACAGTCACAAATAATTAGGATCTCGATCGTTTTCGGACAATTATTTTTAGTTTCTAATTAAAAAAGTAATTAGAAAAGAGAACGGCAAGTACGAAAATCAGTAATAATCCCCGATATAGGCTTGTACGATTCGATTCTACACTCTGTTTATTTGGATTCGGTTGTGTCGTAAATTCGGAGCTCACTAAAAACTATCTTTGAATGAATTGCATAGCTGATATGGACCCCAGGAAGAAAACTGTCGGTACAGCTAAGCCATGAACCGCTAACCATCTAACAGTGAAAATTGGATAAGTTTTATCTAAAGCCATTGGTTTTGGTTTCTCCTAAAAGAATTTGGTGAATGCGTCGATCTGTTCCAGCGAATCGAAGCGGCCAGTAACTAGGGGAACTTCTTGTCGGTTCTCTGAAAAATATTCGTTTGGGCGAGGGCTTCCGGAAACATCGTAAGCTAAACCTGTACTGACAGACAGCCAGCCTGCAATAAACGGGGAGGGTGTAGTAATGCTGTGGATGACCCAGTATCGAATACTAGTAATGATGTCAGCGAAGGGGCGTTCTCCTGTATTCCCAGACATGTTCAGCTCCGTATCTATCTATATCTATCTTGTAATACTAAAAGAGGTTGCTTCCCGGATAAAAAAAAAGGGGGGGATAAAGGATGTGGGATCTACCAGTAAACCTTTTCGAACGGGACCTGACCCAAATTGGGATGTCACTTTTATACCCAGGGTATATCCAAAATATACTGGTTCAGTATAGCTAGCCCACCTTCGATGCGGCAAGGTTACTCGCTCCTCACAAGTGAGGTATCCGATACTTCCGGGATTTTCGGTAGCGGTTACCCATGCCTAGACCAAACTGGCTAGAAAGCCTCGACCGGCTTCGGCTTCGGAACCGTACAGCGGTTCGTAGGCGCAGGGGTATTATCTCTCCCGTTGCTCCGTCTCCCAGCCTGCTTTCATCTACCGGCGTGTTCAGGCAATTGATGATTTCAACTACGCGTATTAGCCTTAGGCCAAGGAAAAGAGATAGCCAGTTCGCGGGGGTAGTTAATAAAAAGAAGAAGACTTATTTGGCAATTCTTAAGCGATTAATTAACGGCTTAGAGGTACTACGTAGTTGCCTACTTCATAAATTAAATAAATGAGACGTAATTGTACCGAATAAACCAAATCAATAGATTTAGATCACCCAGTAAATATTACTAATCAATCCCGACTTAGCAAATTTGAGTAAACAACTTTGATTCCGTAATTTCGGGTGATAAACTACTCGGAGAAATCGTATACTAACCCATCTGCCAGATAATTTGGTATTCAAATTTATGCTCACTCTATTAAGCTACTTCGCCTTTTTGACGTCTGTATTAACTTTGACTTCAGCTTCATTTGTTGGATTGAACAAGATTCAAATTCTGTGATTTGGTCATGTAGAACCTAGATGGGGGGTGGGGAGGCAAAAAAGGGGGTCCTGACGGCACCTACAAATTCGTCGCACTTACCAGATACTATTCGGCTGATGCAAAAATCAACTTCGGTAAGTATTTACATCAGATATTTATAAACTAGAATGGTTGAAGCATCACTATCGGGAATTGTGTCGGGTTCGATTCCAATAACCCTAGCTGGATTATTTGTAACTGCATACCCGCAATATCGACGCGGCGATCAATTAGATATTCGATAGAATTGAATAATTGTGGCATCTAAAACAAGACGTTGATTTATAAAAAAGATGGAAAATGATTCATCTAGAAATTCTTTCTTTCTATTCAAATTATTTAATCAATTCTAGGATTTGTCTGAGAATATTCGTTTATCTAAGAAACAGACATGAGGGGCTGTTTCGTCGACGGAAAATCTGTCGTCTTCGGTTTCTAGGTATTTCGTATTCGACACATATTACTTCCATTAAGTAATCCTTGGGTAAGCAGTAGTAAGCACGCCCTGTAGGATTCGAACCTACGACATCGGGTTTTGGAGACCCGCGTTCTACCGGACTGAACTAAAGGCGCCTCCCTTTTCGTAGTTATTTTTATATTCAAATAAAAAAATAAATGGGGCAGCTTCCTTCCTCACGGAGTGAGGAGGAAGCGAAAGTTAGAAATCTTTTCTCTTTCATGAAAAAAGAAAAAAAAAGAAAGACAGAAGTCAATTTGTTGAGACGAGAAGTCCTATCTCCGAAGCTTGGTGCATGGATCAATAATAGGGATGGCAGGATTTGAACCTGCGGCATTTTGTACCCAAAACAAACACGCTACCGAGCTGCGTTACATCCCTATTAATCTTAACTTATAACTGGTATCATCGATCCGATGTTATTCCATTTAGTTTATTATAACTGGTAGCTGCAGATACCGGCTACTAGTAAAGAGAAAATTCATTTTTCAATAGATAGCTGTCCTCTAACACTCCGTCCAATTCTTACTTTTTCTTCTCCTCACTTTGCATCGGTATTACGGCTATTCATCGATATTACGGTTATTGGTACCAACAATATCGAGTACTCTGGGTTTATCAGTTTCTCCCTCAAAAAAAAAAATTGATTTCTAAGTTGTAAATAAGTGTTTCTTCTTAATAAGATAGAAGAAGTAGAAGAGGAATAAAGATTAAGAAATATAGGAATAATATATTAAAAATAAGGAGGACTTTTGATGCAACATGTGAAAATATATCTCTCCACGGCCCCTGTCGTAGCTGCAATATGGTTTGGGTTGTTGGCTGGTTCCCTAATAGAAGTTAATCGCTTCTTCCCAGACGCTTTATTATTTCCCTTTTTTTAATTCAAGGAGCTAATTACGGAGGGATCAAACGAAGCGGAAAAATTGGATAACTTTACGTCTTACAAAGGGAGTGACGCGTAACCGAGTTTTGGGTGGGGATAGCTAAAATTTAAACTTTATTATTGTCTAAGCTTCGCGGGTAGTCCGTTCAAAAACATTTGGACCTACTTGCGACCCTCTCCCTTAAAAAAGAAAACTTATCTTATTACGACATAATTGATTTTATGACCAGAAGTAAAGATGCGAGGGTGACCATTGCTTTAGCATGTACAATTTGTACTTGCAGAGAGAGGGAGGCTAGCGGCAAATCCACGGGTATTTCTCGATACACTACACGTAAGAATCGCCGCAACACACCTACTCGGTTGGAATCGAAGAAATTTCGTGTTTATTGCCACAAACATACTTATCATAAGGAACTGAAAAAATAAAGGATATTTCCGATTAATTTGTAAGTAATCAATAATAATGTGTATTGGAATGTTTACTGGTAGTCACAAAAAAAAATATCACGAATAAATTTAAACGATCTCTCCGTAGACGTTCCCCGTCTATTCGCTCCGATGAAACTATTGATTACAAAAATACGAGCCTACTTCGTCGATTCGTCAGTGAGCAGGGAAAAATCCTATCGAGGCGGATGAACAGATTAACCTCCAAGCAGCAGCGTTCGGTAGCTATCGCTATAAAGAGAGCTCGTATTTTGGCTTTGCTACCCCTCTCAAACAACGAAAATTAGAGAATTCTATGAAATTGAATTCTGGGGGATTTTTCAATTTGACAACTAAAAACATCCCGTCCCGCGAAAAAGGTGGGATTTAATATATCGAAATTGAATCAAAGTGATGCCTATGAGATAGCCTGTCCTTCCATTTATCTTCTCTTCCTTGTCTTTCCCTGTGATAGATCTGCGAGTTAACTCATTCTTTATTTTATTTCTGGCCTCTCCGTTTAATCCGGAGAGGCTTACCGCCGCATGTCAATCTCTCTCATCATTAATTGTTCGTACAAGCCGGGAGGAACAGTAAGCGTCTGGAGTAGCTACTTGCGCGAGTGTCTTGCGATTCAGAAAAACATGATTCTCAAACAAATTGTGAATCATCGAACTGTACGTAATTCCATTTTTCCGCGCCGCTGCATTAATCCGAGCGATCCATAGACGACGGAATTTTCTCTTACGGTTATTTCTATCTACATAAGCGCAAGCTAATGCCCTTTTTTCCTGCTGGTTCGCTGCTCTAAATAATCTTGAATGAGCCCCCCGAAACCCGGATGCAAAATCGAGAATGCCTTTGCGATATCTCCGAGCTATGGATCCTCGTTTTACTCTGGTCATTGTATGTATAGCCTCACGGAAAATTATATTTTCGTCTGAGAAATCCATTTATTCCCGGGCTCTGCTACTCCCTCAAGTAATTTCTTATTTTTTCAATATTTCTTATTTAGAGATGTCAATTTGTAGAAATAGATATGCTATGTTACACCGAACTGTACCCCCCCCGAAGAGAGGAATATCTCGAAGATAGATTTACATTTCAATTACACCATGTGCGGCGACATGCTGCGCCTCTAAATTTTTAGGAGGTCGTTAGGTAGCTGCTTCATAATTTTTCGAAAATTTATCGGCTGTGACGAATTCCTGTTTTCTCTATCTGATGTAATAAATGGAGATTCCGGCGGCTTTTGCTACCCCGACTTTCCCTTCCGTAGATACTCTGGTACGGGTTAGATACCCAACCCCAATTGTTGATCTGTCAATAGGTGGTACGTTGCACCAGGGATACCGCGGATTCCGATGTTTCCGTGGCCAACTTTTTATGGCAACCGGGTCCCTCCTATATACCGGAGCCTAGGCTTTTCCGAAGATAAGGAAAACAAAATTGCTGTCGGCGGGTCGCATGATCCCCAATATTTAACTCAGCCCATCAAGCTGGGCTTTCTCGCTTTTATTTCTTATTCGTTATTTATTTCGAAAGAAGTCATATGTTTAGTGACGGTATTTCAGGCTGGAGATTGGCGGAACAGCTGACCCGTGGTTATTGCCGTCGCAATGGGATTGGCGAAATAGATATAGAAGTTAATATCACTCGCCCGGCTTCGCTTAATAATTCAACTTTATTATCATCGATTGGTTTTTATCGTCCCAAATCAAAATGATCGGATTTGCACCGACTCTAACCACGAATTTCTATTTCTTATTGAAACAGATGGATTATGGATTTATCCTCAGTTCATTTGAGGGATTATTTCACGATGTCAACCCCCTAATGTCTCAGGTTTCCGATCCGAACGGGTCACACATACACCCTGGTACACACTCCTCTCCGTTGGGGGCATCCCCGAAGAGCGGGGGATTTTGTTCCAACCCCCAACCTTTGTCTCGCTTTCCTAATTAGTTGCTGATTTGTTGGCACGTTCAAAGACGCATAAAATTTATTTGGTTCGAAATATTTCTAACCATGTGAGAAAACTTGCTACATCCGAATCTCTAACAATCAAATTTTATAATATTTCTTTGTTTGAAGTAAGAAAAAAAAAACTGAAGATTTGCTTTTGCTTTTTCAAGTGGATGGAATAGAAACTGGTTAGACAAATAGACGTGAAACTACAAGAAGAAAAAATTATTGAATCAGAGAAATTTGACTTTTTCTTGCAAATCTCGGTCACTTCCTACTTGTCGAATCTTCAAACTGACGCGTTTTCCAACGCCACCGGGTCCGCGACGCCGTAATCCTGAGCTTCTTCTGCTGACGGAAAAACATCTCTCTCCATATCTTCGGAAATTATCCATAAGGGTTTACCAGTTCTTTGGGCATAGACTTTGGTTATGCAATCGCGTAGTTTTGATACTTCTTCCGCTTCCATAACGCATTCCCCTGCTTGTCCATCATAATATGAACTAGCGGGTTGATGAATCATTACCCTAGTTAGATGACTCCGATTAAGTTCAACCGTACAAGCAAATTCTCTTGCATACGGCTATACCTCTGGTGAGTCGACGAAGTCTGCTCAAACTAGTATTTAAACATTAACTTTTTGTCTTATTTACTTCGTTGTCAACCCCTTCTTCTTGCAATACTATGAGAGGAGTATTACGAGTACGAGATCACACCATCCTTCCTTTCAAACGTATTATGATGGTTCCATCGCTGTATCGCGTGTCGCGCCAGCAATCCCAAAGTTTGCTATATATACTCTCGATGGATAACGGAATCGGCATCACCCAACTCCTCAAAAACTTGATTGAAGTTTAATAAATTATGTAGATTCGACACTTTTTCGAATTTATGACGCTAAGATATATCGATTTCGATCCAGAATGAGTTCACTACAAAAAATTTATTTTGATTCAATTTACCTCCTTGGCATTTCACTATTTCATAGTTAAATGTGTATAGGGGGAGTCGCCAAGTAGAAGCTGCCATGCTATTGTTACCCTACCTAGGCGAAGGCAGAGTTCTAATCCATACAAATCATTGGCGCCAAGCGTGGGGTAGTGCTATACGTCTGGTAATTTCCCCCCCAGCCAAAATGGAGGATCCCGTTGAAGCAGCTAGTCCCATGCAAATAGTATGTACATCTGGTACGACAAATTGCATTGCGTCATAAGCAGATATTCCGGCTAATACTGCCCCACCGGGTGAATTTACATACGAGTACATATCTTTGGCTTGATCTTCCCCATTTAGATACATCATGATACCGATAAGTTGATTGGCAATTTCGTCGTCAACTTGTTGACCTAGAAAAAGAAGTCTCTCCCGATAAAGCCGGTTGATTGGGATAGGTTTCCGCGATTCCCACTCCGCCGCCCCCCCTCTGGAACCGTATAGGTATCGTTAGAGACATACGGCTCTGGTAGCTTCTACGTGAAATGAGTATAAGAAAGAATTCTCCTTTCCTTTTTCTATTTTTTCTTCAATCCCACCCGCATTAGCCTTTCCGGTTCAAGTTTGTCTAGCCCAGCTTTCGCACATTCTGAACCACTTCGTAACTGGTGATCGGCAAACTCACCCCAGTGTGTAAACTTCTTCCTCCTGCACCAGTTCATTTCTGTTCGTGATTAAGTCCTTTTCTTGTGAAGAGTCTTTAGGTTCACCTTCTACCCCGGAGGTTGCGGGGTTCCGACCGCTATTTGCACATACAGAACAAATAGTTTCACTTCCCCTGTATTTACTCCCACATTTTATGCAACATATTCAAAATAGAAATCTATTTAATTTTTTTCGATGTTCTGGTTTCTATTTCGTAGCCATTCCGGCTACGACCGATGTCTGGGACTGAGTAACCGGAGCCCAAGCAATCTGTTTATTCTAACTAGCCATGGATTCTGACGACTACTAAACCTACTGACAAACATTTCTCACGCATTTGGGCACTGACAGATTAGTCAATTCCAAGCGAGATAGAGACAAATCAATCGGATAAGAAATGACGGAAACGGGTTCCACCCGGCTCGACGCACCTGACGAGTCGCGCTATACGTCAACCCAAGCCGCATCCTCTTCCCCAGGGAGACGAAAGGGCACCTTTGGAACACCAATTGGCATGGAAAAACTACTGTAAGAGATTGTAATTACCTCCAAATTGGGGACGTATAAGCCAAACTGAGGAGGAACTTTCATCATATTATAACACGCTTGACAAAGACAACGTGGGTTAAATAAATCGTATCTTTTTGCAGATATTAACAGACTCTGATGGGACCAATCTCTACATTGTTATATGAAGCACGTAAATGCTAAAATATCTATGCCTTCATCTGTTCCTGAAAGAAAAGTTACTGGGTTACTTCACATTACTATGTGTTTTGCACAAACCAAACAAATAGGTGAGACGAGGCAATAAAGAAGGAATGCCTCTAATCTAACAACGAACCGAGATAGTGATTTGTATATTTCATACAACAACTACCATCTCGTCTCTTTATAGCTTATAACGCAAGCCTATATTGCAAGAAAGTTACGTAGTAGTCACTCATTTCCAATATCCAAGAAAGGGGTTTCTCACGGGTTTGCCTCGGTATCGCGTTCATACCGTCGTATTAAACGATCCCGGTCGTCTTATTTCCGTGCATTTGATGCACACTGCTTTGGTTTCTGGCTGGGCGGGTTCAATGGCTTCATACGAACTAGCTGTTTTCGACCCATCGGATCCCGTTCTTGATCCCATGTGGAGGCAGGGTATGTTTGTCATTCCACTTATGACTCGCATTGGGGTAACAAAGTCGTGGGGAGGCTGGAGCATCACCGGAGATGCCGCAACTGATGCGGGTATCTGGAGTTACGAGGGAGTAGCCGCAGCTCATATCATACTATCCGGTTTGCCGTTTCTAGCCGCTATCTGGCACTGGGTGTATTGGGACCTGGATCTATTTCGGGACGATCGCACGGGAAAACCATCCCTGGATTTACCAAAAATATTTGGAATCCACCTATTTCTTTCGGGAGTACTTTGTTTTGCGTTTGGAGCATTTCACGTAACAGGCTTGTTTGGCCCCGGTATTTGGATATCAGACCCTTACGGATTAACCGGAAAAATAGAACCCATAGATCCAGCTTGGGGGGCCGAGGGTTTTGATCCATTTGTACCAGGCGGAATAGCCTCGCACCACATAGCAGCGGGAGTTTTAGGTATACTAGCGGGTCTGTTTCACCTAAGTGTTCGCCCCCCCCAACGGTTATACAAAGCTCTACGTATGGGAAATGTCGAAACCGTGTTGTCTAGCAGTATTGCTGCTGTATTCTTCGCCGCTTTTGTCGTTTCCGGAACCATGTGGTATGGTTCCGCTGCTACCCCGATCGAATTGTTTGGCCCCACTCGTTATCAGTGGGATCAGGGGTATTTCCAACAAGAAATAGAGAAGCGAATACGATCAGGTGAAGCCGAAAATCTAAGTCTATCCCAAGCTTGGTCGAAGATTCCGGAAAAATTAGCTTTTTACGACTACATTGGCAACAACCCCGCCAAAGGGGGATTGTTTAGAGCAGGTGCGATGGATAACGGCGATGGGATAGCCGTTGGCTGGCTAGGTCACGCCGCTTTCAAAGATAAGGAAGGCCATGAACTGTTTGTACGCCGTATGCCAACTTTTTTCGAAACATTTCCCGTAGTCCTGGTAGATGGCGAGGGTGTCGTGAGAGCTGATGTACCATTTAGGCGGGCAGAATCAAAATACAGCGTCGAGCAAGTCGGTGTAACCGTAGAATTCTTCGGTGGTGAACTGGATGGTGCTAGTTTCAGTGATCCCGCCACGGTGAAAAAATACGCCAGGCGCGCCCAATTAGGTGAGATCTTCGAGTTTGATCGCGCCACTTTAAAATCGGATGGTGTTTCTAGAAGTAGCCCACGGGGTTGGTTCACTTTCGGTCACGCCACATTTGCTCTCATTTTCTTTTTTGGTCACATCTGGCACGGTGCAAGAACCTTATTTAGAGACGTTTTTGCTGGTATCGATCCCGATTTGGACGCCCAAGTTGAATTCGGGGCATTTCAAAAGTTGGGAGATCCAAGTACTAAAAGACAAGCTGTTCAAAAAGTTTTTTCTTATTTATCCTATTGAATTCCTCTCTTTATCAGGTTAGTCACAAAAATTGACTGAATTATAAAATAATAAATAATTGTTTTGTCAAAACTTAATAATTTAATAAATTGATTCAATTCAGTAGTTTCTAATACTTCGAAGTTAAACAAAAAAACTTGGAAGAACTAGAAGTTTCCTCCACCGCAATTAGTATGAAAGATATTTATAAAATACCACTATTACGGTTGAATCCATGGAAGCACTGGTTTACACATTTTTGTTGGTAGCAACTTTAGGTATAATATTTTTTGCCATCTTCTTTCGGGAGCCCCCCAAAGTACCCAGCAAGGGTAAATAGAGAGCTTTCCCCGATTTTAATTTTGCCAAAGAAGCAGATTTTGTTGTATCAGCAAAATCGTGAATATAAGGTAAATTAGGTTGATTAGAGACCTTCCTTTTTAATTTTGCGAAGGAAGGTCTATCGGTCCGACTAATCTTCATGTTCCTCAAAAGGGTCTCTGAGCTCTTTGGCGGGTTGACCGGAAGCGGTATACAAAGCGTAACCGGTGAGGCTAACGAGTGAACGGGATATAGAGGTAGCGACCGAAGTTGCGGTTTCCGTTGCCATGTAATCCAAAGAAATATTAGTACATATTTACTTGTTATAATAGTATACAAAGTCAACAAATTTCAATCAATTGAGCAGGCTTTATGGCTACGAAAGTTATTGGTGACACCCCCAGAGGTAAACCCAGAATAAGTTTATTGGGAATGGTTTTGAAGCCGCTTAATTCAGAATATGGGAAGGTTGCCCCCGGCTGGGGGACTACCCCCCTGATGGGATTTTTCATGGCTTTACTTGCAGTATTCTTAGTTACTATTTTGGAAATTTATAACTCATCCGTTTTATTGGATGGCATCCCAATTAGCTGGTAGAAAAGTCCTGAACCCCACTGATGTAGCGGCAATAGCTGGGGGTTCAGAAATAGATACCTTATCGTAAATCAGAACGGAAGTTAAATCGCGCGAACTTTAAATGTTTTTAGAAGACAATAATATGGGTGTGTGATTCGTCGCAACTAATCTGGTTCAACAAATAAACAGTCTTTGATTTAATTAGATTTTCTTATATTAGATTATCGGTATCTCGCCAGGTAGCGGTCGAGTTATTAGCACCCGAAACGCGAGAATCCCATATTTAGTATAAAGCTCAAACTATGATTAATTTGCATCAATTTACCATTAAAATTTCGTGATTAAGTTGTTATCTGATATTGCCGACTCGGCGCTGTATCAAGAAATTACCAACGAAGTATGTTTTAATTGTGGCTGTTTACTGGAGTATGTAGGTGGAGAAATGGGAGCCGTGTGGGTTTTCGAGGTGATGGAGGAGTTGTCACCCATCAAGTCTTCCCACCTATAAATGAAATAAAATTTTGAGATATAGTGAAAATCTAAGGTTCTGTGGATGCCAAAACGAATCAGATCAGAACGGAGTAATTTCTATTCATTTATCTACCCCCCCCCCCTTTTTTTGGGGGGGGGAGGGTACATCGATAAGATTAAAAGATTTCCCAAGACGCTAGTACTACTGGGTTTCAATCAAGAAATAAAAGCTAACGTGAGATCGAAGTAAACTGTAGTTTCAAGTTTTCCGAGGCCAAGTCGCTTCTTCCCCCATTAATTGATGAGGGATGTCGGGGGATCTGCCGTCTTTTCCCACTTCCTCACTCGAGCTAATGGAATGGGCGATGCCCAAACAGCTTTGCTTAAGCTGTATGAGAAAAAAGCCTCATGTACAGTTTACGAAGAGGGAGTTAAAAAGGCTTACCTATCTCACTAAGGTATATGATTGGTTCGAGGAGCGCTTAGAAATTCAAGCAATTGCTGACGATATTACTAGTAAATATGTCCCTCCACATGTGAACATATTTCATTGCTTGGGGGGAATCACGCTGACTCGTTTTTTGGTTCAAGTAGCCACTGGTTTTGCTATGACCCTTCATCATCGTCCGACCGTTACAGAAGCTTTCTCCTCAGTTCAATATACAATGACTGAAGTTAATTTTGGTTGGCTTATTCGGTCTGTTCATCGGTGGTCAGCAAGTATGATGGTATTAATGATGATTTCGCATGTATTTCGTGTCTACCTCACGGGGGGATTCAAAAAACCTCGCGAATTGACTTGGGTTACTGGGGTGACTCCAGCTGTATCAACCGTCTCTTTCGGTGTAACCGGATATTCCTTACCCTGGGATCAAATTGGTTACTGGGCCGTCAAAATCGTAACCGGCGTACCCGAAGCTATTCCCCTGGTAGGACCTTCATTAGTAGAGTCATTACGAGGAAGTGCTAGTGTCGGCCAATCAACGTTAACTCGTTTTTATAGTTTACACACTTTTGTCTTGCCGCTTCTCACTGCTGTTTCTACGTTGATGCATTTCCTAATGATTCGTAAACAAGGCATTCCGGGTCCTTCACGACTTAGTCATAAGTAATAGATAAAAGATACCTGTCGCTATATTTGGTAGGGATTTCGATTTCCAGTTCCTCAATTAGGAGGTTGTTCTGTTGCCGTCGATACTTATTACTAAGCCAAATGATGAGTTATCTAGCGGATTTAGTTATCGTCTCGGACTATTGGGACAAAATAATTGAAGCGTCGAAGGAAAAAATTTGGATTACGGGAGTGTGTGACTCGTCACGAGATGTGTAGGCTATGCAGACGTCTAGTTGGATACTGCCGCAACCGAAGGTGTGTCTCCCTTCCGACCTTTCTTTGGGACTAAGATTCGAAACCTGGATATAAAAACAAAATTTTCGAACTGAGACTAAAGTTGTTTGGAGAATTTTTTCCATGATCGACCCAAAAATTTTGAAAGGCCTCGCGAAACCCCATATATTGAATTGGGATTGTATGAAGCTTTTAGACATACGGTTTCTAGGAGATGCATACATTTCTTCCGCATCAGAAGCTAATTGTTTGCAGGAGTAGCCGTCGGGGTAAAAAAACGATCTAAAGATATATGTAGCTGAAGTTGTAACAAGTTAAGATCCTATACCGTAGCTCGTAAGTATCTGGTCTTGTATAAACTTGCAACGACGTGACACGTGTGTATGGGATACGAGATAACCCGCGAAGCCTTATTTCATTATTGAGCTGACTCGGATGAGAAGCCGTGTTGCGAAACAATTCTTTTTCCGTGTTCGTCCTCCCTTTATTTGCCAACCTAACCGTTACGGAATAAGATAATTCTACATTTGCTTGAGCCGTATGAGTAGAAATTCTCATGTTCGATTCTTGTGGGGGAATGAAGAATCCATCCCAATAACAAAAAAACCTGACCTGAACGATCCCGTTTTGAGAGCAAAATTAGCTAAAGGTATGGGACATAATTACTATGGAGAACCCGCTTGGCCCAACGATCTTTTATATATATCTCCTGTAGTAATATTAGGAACCATCGCATGTACCGTGGGTTTGGCCGTTTCGGAACCATCAATGATTGGTGAACCAGCAAATCCGTTTGCAACTCCTTTGGAGATATTACCTGAGTGGTATTTCTTTCCCGTATTTCAAATACTTCGGACAGTGCCCAATAAACTATTAGGCGTTCTTTCGATGGCATCAGTACCTGCAGGTTTGCTAACCGTTCCTTTTCCCGAAAATGTCAACAAATTTCAGAATCCGTTTCGGCGCCCAGTAGCTACAACAGTCCTCGCAATTGGCACCGCGGTCGCTATTTGGTCAGGTATTGGAGCAACTTTACCCATAGATGGATCTTCAACTTCGGGGCTTTTCTAGTAGTTTTCCACCTCCTATTAACCTGAGAGATAGTCAGATTTAGTCTAGGGAACAATCGACAGCCCCCGGGCTGGGACGAGACTTCCCTAGACTTAGTCATTTTCTTAAGTAGAATTATTCAGTTCTTTGGATAATCGATTTCTATTTGTTTACGCCAAAATAATGAGAAATTAAATTTTAATTTACAAGTTTTGTTTAACTCACATTTCCCCTCCGAAACCTCTCGAACTGAAAGTGTAATACACAAGAAAAATTTAACATGCAAGAGACAATATCGTTTGTATTAGAAGTGAAATAATTTGGATTTCGCTGCTTGTTCCTACTGATTAATATGCAACTAAGTTTTGGGTAATTTTATGGCGAAATGCTCCCACAAAGCTTTTGACACCTGATCTACAGATTTTTGTCCGAAACTTTTTATTTTTGATGAATCTTCTCGGCTATAATTAAGCAAATCAGCAATTGTGTGTATTTCGGCTTTTTTTAGACAATTAAAGGCTCTAGCTGGTAATTCTAGTTGGTCAATAAAAATATCTGCGGATAGTTTTTCCCCCAGTTCATTCACGTCATAAACTTGTGGAGATGACCCCGCCGAAGCAGAAGAACTTTCACTATCTCCCAAGTAGGAGACGTCTTCGGGTTTCACGTGCAAGAAGGGACTTGATAAGTCTATTAGTTTTTTAGAGGCTTCGGTTATTGCCTCGTCCGGGGTCGGACTACCATTAGTCCATATTTCAGTGAATGATGTTTCTCGCGTCGCTTTACCACTTCCAAATAAATGTACGCTATAATTTACGTTTCGGACAGGCATAGATACAGCATCAACGGGAAATTCTCCATCTTTATATCCATTTGACTTTTCTATGCGGTACCCACAATCTTTTTCAATTTTTGATTCAATATTTACAGATATTGGTTGGGTGATAGTAACTATATATTGCAAATTGTCAATCGCTTCGACAGAGGGCGGCAACGATGTATCACCCGCAATTACTTCTTTGGGACCAGTTACGGATAAAACTGCTTCTTTAACATCATTGGAGTTGCTCTTAAGTGCAATTTCCCCTAGATTAACTAAAACATCATGTATTGTCTCTTTGATACCCCTTATTGTAGAATACTCGTGCGCAACTCCGTGAAACCTTGCACACGTTATGCCCGTCCCTCGAACTTCCTCTAATGAGGCTTTTCGCATAGCAATTCCCACAGTACTAACTTGGCCCCTCTTGAAGGGAGATACGACAAAACGACCATAATGAAGACGCTTATTTTCTGTCTTAGATTCAACGCATTTCCATTGAATGGCCTGGGTAGAGGTCGATGTTTCGCACGTGAGCATAGAGGAATCCCCTTTTAGTTTTTGTAGAACTACTGGGTGGAGTTAGACACGTCTTTTTCGGGGGGGTCGACAACCATTATATGGCATGGGGGTCACATCACGTACGAAGCTGAGGATTATGCCGCTTCGGCGGATAGCCCGCAAGGCGGTGTCTCTCCCCGGACCGGGTCCACTCATCGCAATTTCTGCTTGCTTCATACCCCGATCCATTGAAGCACGGATAGCGTTTTCCGCTGCAGCTTGGGCGGCAAATGGTGTACTTTTGCGTGTACCCTTGAATCCGCAGGCACCAGCAGAACACCGAGGAGCTACCTATCCCCGAACGTCCGTGACAGTAATAATGGTATTATTGAAACTTGCCTGGATATGAGTAACCCCCTTCTGCACTCCGCGCTTTACCTTTCGTGAACGAATTTTCTTTGAATTAGCTGACATAGTTGATTGATTATTCATATTCGAAGACTGTTATTAATTGTTAATTGGTTCTACGTCTGAAGATTCTGACTACCCCTGCCTCTGCTTATGCTTTGGATTGCAACGAATTACCATGATTCGTCCACGTCTACGAATCAATCGACACTTTTCACATATTTTGCGAATGGAGGCACGAATTTTCGTAGCTACAACCTTAAATTAGTTGGATAAATCTATTGATAGATTTGAGATGTGTTCTCTCCTTTTATCAATTTGAGAGAAAAAAAATTGAGCAGGCAGATAATTACTAGATGATCGCACCGACATCAAACTCTAATGATTGTTACTTGTCTGTTTACTTCGAAGTCGGTAAATGGTACACCCTTTGGTAAGATCATAAGGACTTAATTCGACCCTTACCCTATCTCCTGGTAATATTCTTACATAATTCCGTCAGATCTTTCCCGATATATGAGTCAAGACTTGGCATCCATTATCCAGACACGCTCAAGACATGGCATTGGGAAGCGATTCCGTAACTGTACCCTCTATGTCAATAGGATTCCGCTTTTTCATCATTCGAACTAACCCCCCCCCCCCGTAATTCATAGATTTACTTAAGAAATTGCTAACTCAGTTGATATTGCTAATAGCTTATCTGAAACGTAATCATTTGAAAAACAACTGATTTTCAGTTGAAAAGAAGTTTCCGAATTACCAAATGTGGCGTAAAATTTCCCCCCCGATTTTTTCTTGTCGAGCCTCCCGATCTGTAATAAGTCCACGAGATGTCGATGAAATTGCAATTCCCATACCGCCCAATATTTTGGGAATTTGTCGACGATCGGAATAAACTCTCAATCCAGGCTTGCTAATGCGTCTGATAACTGCAATATAGGGGTCCTTCTTCTTACCGAGATATCTTAACCTCACATCCGAAAATTCTTTCCCATTATCCTTGTGCTTCACAGCATTTTCTACGAAGCCTTCTTCTGCCAAAATTTGTACGATGCGTTCGGCCATTTTAGTCGCAAGTATCCTGATCATAGCTTTTTTTCTTGTGTTTCCGTTTCTTATGGCAGTAAGTGCGGTGGAGATGGCGTCGTTATTCGTGAAATATCAATCAGTAGTTTTTGTAGTTATCAATACCAGAATGATTCCTAACCTTTTTTTTTATTCTGTCTCCTCTAATTTAATTTCGTGTATTTGGGATATTTAGTTTAGATACATCTGACAAATTTTTAAACCAAATTTTTTCATTAGAAAATTTTGGCTTGAAAATTTGTCAAACTGATTATGCTAAATTATTGCAATCACTTATTTTTGTAACACCTCGGGGGCTAAAGAGACTACTCTGGCAAAATTATAATCTCTCAATTCCCTAGCGACTGGACCGAAGATCCTAGTCCCCCTAGGATTTCCTTCCTGGTTGACGACAACGGCCGCGTTGTCGTCGAATCCAACAATCATTCCGTTACATCGTCTTATCCCTTTACGAGTACATGCTGCCACCGCCCTAACCACTTCTGATCTTTTCAGAGACATATTGGGTACCGCTTCCTTGACTACAGCTACTACGACGTCACCTGTACCTGCATATCTGCGGTTGCCAGTTCCCAACACTCGAATACACATTGACTTGCGGGCTCCGCTGTTGTCTGCTACATCTGAATAACTTTGAGTTTGAATCGTTTGGTAATCGAGAAAAATAATAGGTTTACTTGTAGTATATCCGGGTGAAAAGAGATATATTCCACCAAAAAAATTTGGGGGAATAAGTGAATTACAGTTATTGCAATTAATATGACCCAATCGGTAAGGTATATTCGCTTTAATGACAATCGGGGTGATGCTTAAAACATGATGTTGCTGTCGCTGTCACCGCTATTACTCCCCCTTATACCATTTGCTTCTCTACTTCTTCGTCTTTAACAAGTATCACGATTCTGCAGTAGTTACTACTCGAGTAGGCATGGGCATTTTGTGGGCAGCCATCGCCATAGCAGTTTTGGCTACATCCTCCGATACCCCACCCAATTCATAAATTATTCGGCCTGGTTTAACTGCGGATACCCAGTATTCCGGAGACCCTTTGCCCGACCCCATACGCGTCTCCGCGGGTCTCATGGTGACGGGTTTGTCGGGAAAGATGCGTATCCATAGTTTCCCACCTCGACGAGCATAGCGCGTTATTGCCCTCCTCCCCGCTTCTATTTGTCTAGCCGTAATCCAAGCAGGTTCGAGAGCCTGAAGAGCAAATTTTCCGAAGGAAATAGCGTTGCCACGACTAGAGATTCCCCCCAATCTTCCTCTATGTTGCTTACGATATTTAGTTCGTCTGGGGTTACAGTCGATATCGATAGAATTTGTCAATCTCTGATACAGAACCGGACGCGGAAGTCTCCTCCCAGCCAGCTCCTCATAAATTTACTACCAATTTGTATATTTTGCAAACTTACTAACTATTTCTCCGTCATTTTATCCTTTTTTTTCTTCCGATTTTCATTTCATTTATAGGTAGCAGTTCAAATGTTACTTGGTACTAAATCCACGGGCGAAAATAAGCTCGATCTTCTAATTTATTTTCTGCTTTTGAGGTATGGGCTTCTTTCGCCATCCCATCTACCGAATCTCGATATTAATTAACTGAATGATAAAAATGAGATTCAGAAGTCTTCTCGTTGTTTCAGTCCCTTATAACAAACGTTTTGGTTCCCCCCCCGGCGACGGAGCTTCCCACCCCATCTCAATTTCGTTGAGTCAACGTTCCTAGCATTAATTGACTCAAAGCTCTACTTCAGATATTGACAATTTGAAAATTGTGCTACATCACGCAGCTTCTCGGGAGTTGAGCGGTTAACCATACGATTTCGACAAATAAAAATTTAATTATTTTGATTTTTATTTGTCGAAGTAATCATAAATTGGTATTGGTTTCAGCTTCTCCATAAAAAAACTTTTCATGGATAGAAATTTCATTTTCGATGAGATAACCTGACCCTATTTTCGGCATTCACTTATTTAGTACTCGAAAATAGGCGGTCCATTACCCCACCAATTAGTTTCTTTTTTACGGATAAAGAGATGTTGCTTGAACGAGTCGCACACTAAGCATAGCAAAGATCTTTTGGAGTTTGAAGTGAAATAGATTGAAACTAGAGTGGGATTAAGCTGAACCAGGTTACGTCAAAATTTATCAAATAGTTTTTATTTCATTTTTTTTTATTTCATTGGGTGGGGATCAGCCAGTACCCCGAAATATCCAGGTCTTTATGCCTAAAACCCCATAAATCGTCTGAGCCGGGTGGTAGGAATAACCTACACGGGCTTTGATAGTTTGGAGGGGGACTCTACCTTCCCTAGCCCACTCAACCCGAGCCATCTCACTACCGTTGAGTCGTCCGGATATTTGTATCTTAATACCTCTGTCGCTAGTTCTTCCAACCAGTTCGATAGCTTTTTTCATAGTTCGTCGGAAGGGAACTCTATTTTTCAATTGTAAGGCAACATGCTCCGCCAATATTTTTGGTTCCCCATAGGGTTGGGTGACACTACTTAGTATTACTCGGAGCTTCCGACTTTCGATCCCTAAGATGTTTTCGATATCGCCCTTCATTTGACTAATCCCCAAACTTTGTTCCTCAATGAGTAAATCAGGAAACCCCGTATGTATATCAACCCGAATGAGATCTGTTTTCCGTTGGATTTCGATATGTCCAACTCCGCCATAGTTTGTGGCGTCCTTCATATGTTTCGCAATATACCTTTCGACAGAGGTGCGTATCTGCCTATCCCCTTCAAGAAACTTTGGATAATCTCTTGTCTGTGCGAACCAATAAGAATAATGCTTCTAATTTACACCGAGTCGAAAACCGAGTGGATGAATCTTTCGTCCCGTATCTATTTCTCCTCAACTCAATATTAAATTATTTTCTCTTAGTAATTTTTTTGTGGTTCTATTTAACTTTTCAACACGTTCCAATTAGTAAGTATCTTGTATAGAGTCATCTTTCCATCTCTCCAACAAAATTGGAGTTTGGCTTAATGATTACTTTACATATGGGTTTCTTTATCGGGTAACCTCGGCCTTGGGCTCGGGGGCGGAACCTTTTCAAATATGTAGAATTCTCGACTCAGGCCTCGCTGATGAACAGATCGGATTTATTCAATCCGAAATTGGTATTGGCGTTTGCCGCTGCAGAAAGAATCAGTTGCGATATTAGATGACACGTCTTATAAGGCATAAATTCGGGTAATACAGGTGCTTTTCCATATGAACAACCCCGGATTCGATTAACAACCCGTCGTATTTTGATAGCTGACACACGGATATTCTTTCCTAGAGCTCGCGCTCCGATTTCTGATTTCTTCTTGTTTTTCATGAAGTATAATTTCCTAATCATCGACGAGATCCTTTATCATTTTTTGCATGTCCCCTAAAATTCCGAGTGGGTGCAAATTCCCCCAATTTATGACCTACCATGCGATCAGTTACATATATAGGTAGGTGTTCCCGCCCATTATGAACGGCAATGGTGTGACCGATCGTGATGGGTACGACTGCAGACGCGCGAGACCAAGTTAGAACCAATTTTCTCTCCCTTCGTATATTAAGGTTTTCAATTTCTCGTATTAAATGATTAGCTACAAAAGGACCTTTTTTCGATGAACGTGCCGTAGCCGATTAACCCCCTGCTTAATATTTCCATTTATCAAAAACCTTTACGTCGACGAAGTATGAGGGGGTTGCTGTATTTTCCACTTCTCCGACTTCTTCTTCCAAGCGCGACATGCCCCCAAGGGGTTGACGGCTTCTTCCTACCAATCGACGTCCTGCCCTCCCCCCCTCCGTGGGGATGATCCACAGGATTCGTAGCTGAACCTCTCACTTTAGGCCGTCTCCCTAACCAGCGCTTGGATCCAGCTTTTCCCAAGCCTTCGTTGTTGATATCGACGTTTCCGACCCGTCCTATACTTGCTAGGCAACTTTGAGATATTAAACGAATTTCGTTGGAAGGTAGTCTTAGTGTAGCGAGTTGACCTTCTTTTGCAACTACTTTTGCTGCTGCGCCAGCAGCTCTGACCGATTACCCGCCTTTCCCAGATTTTAATTCTACATTATGTATAATGGTACCTAAGGGTATTCTGGCCGAGGTAGACCCCCCCCTCCTCTTACTCCTCCTCAAGGGGGAGAAAACGACTGGGGAAGACCCCTTCCCAAACTGTACAAGCCTCTTTCGAAGCATACAGCTTTCCGGATATCAGAGGCGCCGCCGTTGGGTTTCGTTTCGGTAGTACCAAATTTGAAAAGCCAACTAATTTTTGGGCCATCTATATATTGCATTGTATCCTTGGCATTTTTGCCTGCATCTGGCTTTCTTCCAAAGATTCAGTATCTTTTGAGAACTTAGCGGCAGAATTGGTGACTTCGATGATTCGCGTCAGCATTAGTCAATGCCTGGGATAACTTAGGAAACCTCTTTTTTCTTTTCGATATTGACGTAATTTCAGTTCTACGCATTTACTTCACCCTTTCTGTCATTCTGTGGCTTCGATTTTGCCCCTGACTGCCAAATCGAATGTCTTGAATTCGTACTTTCCGCGCCTCCAGTATACGCATGGGGTGCCCTCTGATTGTCGCTATAACTTTGAGATTATTTATTTGTTTTCCATATTATCTTACCTCTGCAAATTTTAATTGCTTCAGGCTTTAGTTTAGCACGCGCTGCTGTCCCTATTTGGTTACCCCAACTGGGTTTACTCCATATTACTTAATAAGTTCGAAGTAGTGCCAGGTTTACGGGCCCAGCTTACAACCCGATCGATTAATTTCGGAATACGCGAATCAAGTATTCAACCCGCACTCAGGGGTAGGGCATTTCCGATTGAAACGGATGCGTCAGGACCAGATGTCACGATATCTCCAACCCCTACTCCTCGTGGATGCAAAATGTATCTTTTATCACCATCTGTATATTTGATCAAGCAAATGAAGGCGTTGCGGTTGGGGTCGTATTCGATACTGGCTACTCCTCCGGGAACATTCAGTTTATCTCGCCGAAAATCAATTTCACGATATAAACGCTTGTGTCCGCCCCCCCTATGTCTACTGGTGATGATTCCAGCATTGTTGCGACCACTTTTAGATGTTCTATGGTAAGTTAACTGCTTGTGGGGCTTGGATTCCGTCGTTTCCCCGAATTGCAAAATGGCCCGGTTCCGGGTGCCTGGAGTATACGCCTCATATAGTCATATGGCCATACTTATTCTTCCTCTTTATGTTTCTGCATAATCTTTTATTTGATAGGGAGACAAACTTTCCTTACGTATTAGTTTAGAAATATTAGTTTAGAAATAATGGAATGAGGTAATTAGCTCGAAGTCTAGCAATCATTTTTTTTATACTTTTAGAATTCAAACTTGATTTCTTTCTCTTCCTATGTCTCACTCGACTACTATTGATACCTTCTACTTTAACATCGAAAAATTGTTCAATCCAATTTTTCATTTCGGTTTTAGTTAACTTCGAGTCTACATGGAAAGTATATTGATTTTGTTGCAACAAACGAATAGACTTCTCGGTAATTAATTGGTTTTTCAATTTCTCCGTAATATCCTTCTCACTTTGTCCATTTTACCTCAACCCTTTCTGTTTCTTCTTCTAACTCCTGTATAGTCTATTAATTTAACTTCACCCACTGCCAGCTTCGGATTTACTTGTTTCGGAAATAGACTTCCGAGTTATCCGCTTTTTTGACCATCTCTCCTTTCTACTTGCATCCAACAGGAGTTGAACCCGTGAATTCGCCAATTATGAGTTGGGTGCTTTAACCGCTCAGCCATGGATGCCGATTGGAAATAATTGTAACACGGTTGGTGAGACAATGTCAAGGAACGAAAAAAGTCGCAATTTGCCTCTCCCGCCTAGCGTGTGTGCCTACCAACTCAACAAGTAGTTTCAGTTGTTGAAAGGATTCCGGTGAAAAATGAAGAAGGACAAACAAGCAAGAAAGAATTCGAGACGAAACTGCTGGTGGGTAATCTAACCAAATGATGAGGGATTCCTCGAGAAGTTAACAATTAGTCCTCATATTGAATGATTATGGATTATTCAAGGAAGAATGGGTTTGAAACATACACGAGGGAGGTTCTGGGAGCAATATCAGTTGTGAATCTCTTACGAACCAAGAGCCGTGTGAAGTAAGAATTTCATGCACGGTTCTGAATGAGCGGAAAGATCGGAAATCTTCTTTTCGACTCTGACTCTCCTATACCAGTCGTTGCTTTTTTCTCTGTTACCTCTAAAGTAGCAGCTCCAGCTTTATTTACGCGACTCTTCGGTATCATTTTTCCACATCTATCTAATGAGTGGCATATCGTGGTAGGATTATTAGCTACTTCTAGCATGATATTAGGAAATCTAATTGCCGTTACTCAAATAAGCATGAAACGTATGCTAGCTTATCCCTCTATAAGCCAAATTGGATATATTATGATTGGAGTACTTGCTGCAGACCCGGAGAACGGTTATGCAAGTATGATAACTCATACGTTTATTTATATACTCATGAATCTGGGAACTTTTGCTCGTATCACCTCATTCGGTTTACGAACCGGAACTGATAATATTAGGGATTACGCGGGATTATACATGAAGGATCCTGTTCTAACATTCTCTCCGGTTTTACGTTCACCATCCCTAGGGGGTATCCCTCCACCATCCGGTTTTTTCGGTAAACTCCATCTCTTTTGGCATGGATGGAAAGCTGGTTCGTACCCATCAGTTCTGGTAGCGCTCGTCACAAGTGTCATTTCTATCTACTATTATCTTAAAATAATTAAATTAATGTTCACTGGGAAGAGTGGGAGGGGCGATGCATCCACAACTTATATACGAAATTCATTAGTTTCTCCATCAATTTCAAGAAGTTCTATTGAAATAGCTATGATCATTCGTGCACTAGCATCAATCCTATCGGGTATATTAATAGATCCCATTATCGGGATCACACGGAATACTTTATTCTAGACTCACTTCTTGTGACGCGAACTTTTTTTTTTATTTTTCGAATGATTTTTATTAGAAGCCGGTTCTGCTGTCCCAACTAGTCTGTCTCCGCAACTTACGAAATAATTATATCTTCTTCGGTAATTGATCCTGACATTCTCCTATCTAGCTTGGATTTGTCTTTTCGCACCCGGAATCACTTGCTAGGAAAATGATCACCCGTCTACTCCGGAGGAGATATAAGTATTTTCGCGCGATGCACAGCTGGGGTTGGGCAGTGACAACCCATGCCGCTACATCCAAGTATTTAGGCAGAAAGAGAATGCCTATCTTTTTTGTATCTTCATATGTTATTATTTTATTGATACTGAAAATAAGATTTGCTTGCGAGGCAGGCGTGGGCTTGTCAGGTCGTGAAAGAGAAACTCTCTGTAGGAAGAGGGAATCAACCACCCCTTTAGGGATGATTGATTGCGGGCGAGAGTAGATTCGAACCCTCGGCCGTCGTCAGTATGAAGTGGAACTTTACCACTCCATGAAGAAGCAATGAGTAATGGAAAGGGTCCAGGTACCTCGTCTAAACCTGACCCGAGTGGAGCCTCCCAGTTAGTAAATTTGGTAAAAAAGAGATGAAAATTCGGTTCAGCAGTTGACAGGCATATAGATATACTCGTATAATAGGATTGGTGAGCGTAACCCCACCGCGCCTCTCTGCTTTGAAAGAAGGGTAGGCATACTAGACTCAAAATGTAGTACTGCGTGGTACGTAGGTTCGAATCCTACGCGAGGCGTCCAGAGGTCTCGCATTTCTGGAAGAAGTCTCCCGACTTCTCGCTTCTCACCAATGGAACCCAAAATTGTTACTTGGTCGACTTCCATGCTTGTCTCCTCGGGTGAAGTAGCACTGGTCTCCTTGACTCGAGAGACGAGTGGGTCCTATTGCAGAGATATGTGAGGCAGTAAGTCCCACCTTTTCTTCTTCGTCTTTCCGAGCCAAGACTGGGACGGCAAATCCCACCACCCGAAAGTATTGGAGCGAGACCCAAACCTCAAGGAATAGTCTTACAGATACAGAAGGGGGAGAAGAAATAAAAAAAAAAGGACGACTGAGATATGAACGTGATTCCTCCAAAAAATTCGA